TACATATCTTTAGAAGAAAAAATTTTAAGTATACCTAAAATTATTTGAATAATAGGTATTTGAAAAGCGATACCTGTGCTGAATAGCAGTAATAATATGAAATTAAAATATTGTTCGAATGACCATATTGGTTCTACAATATCATTACCATAGTTGATTAAAAATTTTAAAGCCGCAGGAGCTAGAATTATATATGCAAAAAGTATACCACAAAAAAATAAAATGATCGATATGGATAATATAGGAATAATAAAGCTGCTTTCTTTTTTAGTAAGTCCAGGTATAATAAACAAAGTTATTTGATAAATTGTAAATGGGCTGCTTAATAAGAATCCAGAGTACAAAGCTACTTTCAAAGAAGTAAAAAAATACTCTCCAGGTCCTAACTGCAAAAATTTTATTCCCATTGCAGGTTGTTGTAATACATATGAAATATTTTTCATATATAAAAAGCAAATTATTGTGATTATAGTAAAAAGTAAAAAAGCAATAAATATTCTTTGTCTCAATTCTTCTAAATGTTCGAAAATAGACATCTCTGTATTAAAATTTGTTTTTTTATTCATAGTTTTAGTTTAAATCAAAAAGAATTATTTTATGTAATTTTAGTGTATTCATATTATGCAAATAATAAGTATTACAAAATTTATCTTTATTCAAGGTAGATATATATTATTAAATATATTATAAGTATAAGTTTATATAGTTATCATATATACTACTACAATATATTACACTTTATGAATTTTTAAATTGTATATAATAATTTACTGTTTAAGTAGATATCTCTTAACATTAAGCTATTTAATATATACATTCAAGAAAAGATAGAGTATAGGAGATTAAGTATTTTATGAGTATTAAAGCAAGCAGTGGAAGTCCTCTGATATGTCCTCAGTTATTTCGAACAGTTTCAATATCGTCAATAATACAAGCAGAACAACAGGATAGGTTTCTACAATTAGGAGAATTAGATCAACTTGTTACATTCTTGAATTCAGGTAATAAGCGTTTAGAAGTAGCAGATATACTAACTAAAAATTCAACTATATTAGTATCTAGAGCTGCTGATAAGATATTTGTAGGGGGATCTCCAATTTCTTATTTAGAAAGACCACAAGCATCAGATTTAGGAGCAGACAGTATAAATAGTCAATTGAATGTTTCTAATTTATCTGGTGATGTTCAGATTGATTTAGCTGGTATTATCTCATCAACTTTTAGTGCTAATGATGCTTTACCTGCTGGGTTTAAACCTATTAATATAGGGCGTTATGGAACTAATCGTATGAAAAAGTCATTACGTGATTTAGACTGGTTTCTAAGGTATTTGACTTATGCTATCGTTGCAGGAGATCCTAATATTTTATCTGTTAATATAAGAGGATTAAGAGATTTAATAGACAATGCATGTTCTAGTGCTGTAGCAATAGTTGCATTGCGAGAAATGCGTAAAGTAGCTTTAAGCATTTTTAATTCTGATAATGAGGGTCAAAAACTAGTTCAAGAATACTTTAATATTGTAGTATCAGAGTTTGAGCAACCTGCTTTAACAGATAAAATACGTAGAAGATTATCGAATGATTTACAAGGTTTACGTTTGCCTCAAATATATAATAAAGCCAGTATTACTAAACAAAAGTTTTTTATGAAAACCAGTTTGTCTTCTGAAGAAAAAAATCTTGTTATTAAAGCATGTTATAGGCAGACTTTTCAAAGAGACATCTCAAAAGCTTATGGAATAGACTTTAAAGGTTTGGAGTCACAAGTTAAAAATGGTTCCCTATCAATTAAAGAATTTGTTCGTTATCTTGGAAAATCATCTGTATATTATGAGCAGTTTGTACAGCCTTTTGTAAATAGTCGTGTTGTTGAATTGGCTTTCAGGAATTTTTTAGGTAGAGGCATTAGCTCTTTAGAAGAATTTAAAAAGTATTTTTCTGTTCTGTCATCTAGAGGTTTAAATGGTTTAGTAGATGATTTAATTAATTCCAATGAATATGCAGATTATTTTGGTGAAGAGACAGTTCCTTATTTAAGAAGTTTAGGTGAAGAAGCGCAAGAGGCTCGTAATTGGGGTACTCAACTAGATTTATTTAATTATAGTTCGGTTTTTCGAAAAATACCTCAGTTTATAACCTTGTTTAGTGATTATGAAGCTAATCTACCTGATCAGCATCCTTATGGTTTAAGCAATGATCCTCTATTAATACAATTTGGTGCAATTTTTGCAAAAAACCGTGTTAATTTGCGTAAAAAGTCATCTCCTTTTGGTAAGGATACTAGAAGAATTTTATCTAGAAGTGGTCCAAGCATTTATAGTCAAATTGGTAGTCCAAATCTTCGTTCTAAACTTCCGGGTTCTTTAGGACCAAAAGTGTTTCAGTTAAATAAGTCTAATACGACCAATAATTCAGTGTCAAGTCAAACAAATTTAGTAAATGAAAATTTAGATCAAGTTGTCAAAGCTATTTATTTAAGAGTGTTCGGCCGTTTTATTTACCAATCTGAACAAGTTACAGTCAATAAATTTGAAAATTCGTTTAGAGATGGTCAAATTTCTGTACGTAAGTTTGTAACGGAATTAATGAAATCTTCTATATTTAGATCATTGTATTGGGATAATCTTTACATTTGTAAAGCTATAGAATATATACATATTAGATTAATTGGTAGGCCTACTTATGGTAGAAAAGAAATTAATAAATATTTTGATATAGCTTATAAGCAAGGTTATTATAATATGATAGATGCTATGGTCAATAGTCCAGAATATATGGAATCCTTTGGAAATAATATTGTGCCGTATGAAAGATATATTACATCTTCTGAATTAGGTGCAAGAAATTTGAGATTGAGTAATCAAAAATATAAGATGAATCTATCTGTAGCATCTTCTAAAAACTTATTATCGAATGCTGATTTTGCTGTTTCATCTAATATGATACAGAAGATCAATCAAGGTGTTAATATTAGAAGAGATCAAACTGTTATTTTTACAGTTAATTCTTCTATGAATAATAATTATATGTTGCAAATTTTAAGAGCTGTTTATAGACAAATTTTCGAAAGGGATTTAAATTCCTTTATTATAGGAGATGAATTTTTTAATTTAGAAAAGGCTTTTATCAATCGACAAATCACGGTTCGCCAATTAATAGAGAAGCTAGGTTCCTCTTATTTATATGCAAAACAATTTTATCAACCATATCCTAATACTAAGGTGATTGAATTAGGTACGAAACATTTTTTGGGTAGAGCTCCTAATAATCAAGCTGAAATAAGATATTACAATCAAATTTTAGCATCTCAGGGTTTGGCTTACTTTATATCATCTTTGGTTAATAGTAAAGAATATGATATAATTTTTGGTGCTAATACTGTACCTTACCGTCGTTTTCCAACATTGCCAGCTGCTAATTTTCCCAATACAGAAAAATTGTATAATAGTTTGACTAAACAGAGCGTATCAATTGTTATACCTAGTTTTAAGCCTAGTGCTTTTAATTAGTCAATTTATTTAACTTTCTTGTTTTAGTACTTCTTAAATACTATTTTTTCGTACTTATATTTTTAAGCTTTCGAAAAATAAAGTTTTCAGTTCATAAGTTATAACTATTATTTAAGTAGTATTTTATTATAAATGTTATAGATTATAGTATTATTGGAGTTTGATTAATGAGTATTATTACCAAATCGATTGTTAATGCTGATGCAGAAGCTCGATACTTAAGTCCTGGAGAATTAGATCGGATAAAAAGTTTTGTACTTTCTGGTCAAAGACGTCTGAGAATAGCACAAATTTTAACAGATAATCGTGAATTAATTGTAAAACAAGGTGGTCAGCAGTTATTCCAGAGTCGTCCAGATGTAGTATCTCCTGGTGGTAACGCTTATGGAGAAGAGATGACAGCAACATGTCTAAGGGATTTAGATTACTATTTAAGATTGGTAACTTATGGTATAGTAGCAGGTGATGTAACACCAATAGAGGAAATAGGTCTTGTGGGTGTTAAAGAAATGTATAATTCTTTGGGCACTCCTATATCTGGAGTTTCTGAAGGTATACGTTCAATGAAAAGTGTTGCATGTTCTTTGCTTTCTGGAGAAGATTCTGCTGAAGCAGGGTTTTATTTTGATTATACTTTAGGTGCAATGCAATAAAAAATAGAGTTATATACAAGTTTATATATAAATAAAAACCAGAAAAATAAATTTAAGGATGATTATAAATTATGCAAGACGCTATTACTTCTGTAATTAATGCAGCTGATGTACAGGGCAGATATTTAGATGATAATTCACTAGATAAATTAAGAGGATATTTTCAGACTGGTGAACTTAGAGTTAGAGCATCGGCTACAATAGCTGCTAATGCTGCAACAATTATTAAAGATTCTGTCGCAAAAGCTTTACTTTATTCTGATATTACTAGACCGGGTGGTAATATGTATACAACTAGAAGATATGCTGCTTGTATACGAGATTTAGATTACTATCTTCGTTATGCTACTTATGGTATGTTAGCTGGTGATCCATCTATTTTAGATGAACGTGTTTTAAATGGTTTAAAAGAAACTTATAATTCATTAGGTGTACCAATTGGGGCAACTATACAAGCTGTACAAGCTATGAAAGAGGTAACTTCTAGTTTAGTTGGTCCAGATGCAGGAAAAGAGATGGGAGTATATTTTGATTATATTTGCTCTGGTTTAAGTTAATATATATAATTTGTTGTAAACAAGTAATGATAATTTTAATTACCATTACTTATTTTTATATTAAATGTTAATTTAAGTATTTAAGACGTTAGCTGCTTGTATACGAGCTCTTGCTTTTCTTAGGTTTTGCGTTGCCTCAATTTTATCTTTATTATTCTTAGCTTTAGCTAAATCTGTAGTAGCTTTTTCTAAATTTTCTTGTGCCATTTTTATATCTATTTCTGATACCTCTTCTGCTCCATTAACTAAAATAGTAATATTATTGTCTTTAACTTCTGCAAATCCTCCTAGTAATATAATAGGTAACCATTCTTTTTCAAGACGTACTCGCATAACTCCTATATCTATAGCTGTCAGTAGAGGAATATGCCCTTTTAGAATACCTAATTGTCCAGTGCTACTAGGTAAAATAATTTCTTCTGCACTTGCGTCCCAAACAGTTTTATCTGGCGCAATAATACGTATATTTAATGTCATTTTTTATTTTAATGTTTCTGCTTTACTTATAGCTTCTTCTATATTTCCTACTAAGTAGAATGATTGTTCAGGTAAGTCATCTAATTCTCCATTTAGTATCATATTAAAGCCTTTTATTGATTCTGTTAGTGATACATATTTACCTGGAGATCCTGTAAATACTTCTGCAACAAAAAAAGGTTGTGATAAAAACCTTTCTATTTTTCTTGCTCTAGCAACAGTTAATCTGTCATCTTCTGATAATTCATCTAGTCCTAATATTGCTATTATATCTTGCAATTCTTTGTATCTTTGCAGTGTAGACTTTATTTTTTGTGCTGTAGAGTAATGATTTGATCCTACTATAGATGGTTGTAACATTGTAGATGTAGATGCTAAAGGATCTACAGCGGGGTATATTCCTTTGGCTGCTAAACCTCTTGATAGAACAGTTGTTGCATCTAAATGAGCAAATGTGGTTGCTGGTGCTGGATCTGTTAAATCATCTGCAGGAACATATACAGCTTGTATTGAAGTAATTGAACCATCTGTTGTTGATGTAATTCTTTCTTGCAAAGTTCCCATTTCTGTAGCTAATGTTGGTTGATATCCAACAGCAGATGGCATACGACCTAATAATGCTGATACTTCAGATCCAGCTTGTACAAATCGAAAAATATTGTCTATAAATAGTAATACATCTTGTTTATTAATATCACGAAAGTATTCTGCCATAGTTAATGCAGTTAATCCTACCCTCATTCTTGCACCTGGTGGTTCATTCATTTGTCCATATACAAGTGCTACTTTAGATTCTTTTAAGTCGTTTGCATTGATGACTTTAGATTCTTTCATCTCTTCATATAAGTCATTCCCTTCTCTTGTTCTTTCTCCAACTCCTCCAAATACTGATACTCCACCATGTGCTTTTGCAATATTATTAATTAATTCCATAATTAATACAGTTTTACCAACACCAGCTCCACCAAATAAACCTATTTTACCTCCTTTTCTGTAAGGAGCAAGTAAGTCTACAACTTTAATACCTGTTTCGAAAATCGAAGGTTTTGTTTCTAATTGAGTAAAAGAAGGAGCTGCTCTATGTATAGGTAAAGAATCTTCTGATTTAATCTTACCTAAATTATCTACTGGTTCTCCTAATACATTAAAAATTCTTCCTAGTGTAGGTATACCAACTGGAACAGTTATAGGAGCTCCTGTATCTACTACCTCTATACCTCTTTTTAAACCTTCGGTAGAGCTCATAGCAACTGCTCTAACTCTGTTGTCTCCAAGTAATTGTTGTACTTCGCATGTTATAATATTATTATTTTCTGGTGCTTTAACTTTTAATGCATTAAACACTTTTGGTAATTGCCCATTAGGAAATTCTATATCTAATACAGGTCCTATAATTTGTGTAACACATCCTTGATTTTTTATGCTAACCATTGTTATTTTAAGATAATTTAATTTTAGTAAATAAACTTAGTTTCTTGTTGTAAATTTTAATTTTTTTATATTATAGTAGTTATATTTTAATTATAGATACAATAAGAGTTTTTAACAACTATCAATGTGTATAGTAAATAAAAATAGTTTAGTTTTTATTTAACCTGCCTGTTGTTTTAAGCCAATTTTGAGCTTCAATATAGTTATTAGGTGCTAAATAAATAGCTTGTTTCCAATATTTCGCTGCTTTATCAAACATAGACTTTGCAATATTATTATTTTGTTTACTAGTTGCTTTTAATCCTTGGTAATGGTAGATAATGGCTATATTATTAAGTGCTTGTGGTAATCTGAAATTTAATTCTAAAGCTTGATGATAGTATTCTAGTGCTTTGGTATGTTCACCATTACTTGCATAAATTAGACCAATATTATAGATTATATATGATCTATCATATGGATCTTCTTCTAGTTTGAGTGCTTCATAATAATTTTCTAAAGCTTCTGCATACTCTCCTTCTGATTGAGCTGACATACCATCGCGGTAATAACAGAAAGCTTGTTTTTCTTCTTTAGTAGTTGGTAATATTTTTAGGATAATGTCTGCTAATACTGTGAAAGTTTTATCTATAAAATTATCATTCTTTTGTAAACGGGGCATAATATTCCTCAATTTTTGATTATAGTTACATATTATTATAATAATTTATACATATATTTTGTTTATTGATTACCTATACTATAAATTCTTTTTGGTAACATTTTATTAAATCAAGTATGAATTTATTATATATTTATATTTAGTATTAAATTAATATTTGCAACCCTATTATTCAGGAATTAAGGAGGAATATATAATTGCATTATAATGTTGTTTTTGATTTTACTTCATCTATGTCTATAAAAAATGAGAAAATTTTTCTATTGGAGAATCCAAAATTTATTAACACTTTAAAGTTTGTGAATAATAAATTCAGCTCAAATTTTAATCTTTCATCCAATATTTCAGTAGGTTCTAATAATAGTGATTTTGATCTGAAATTTAATAAGAAAGCAAAAGATATTTTAAAGCAGGATAATAAGTCTAAATTAAAAAAGAAAAAAGTTAATAGTATTCATTTAAAACAAGAAAATGCTTTTAAGACAAAAAATAAAAATAAGGGAATTATTCGTTCTGAAATTGATACAAATAGTATACTTGAAAAATCTTTCAAATCTAATAAACTAAGAAAAAAAGGTAAAATTAAACAAAAGTTAAGTAATTCTATCAATAATATTAAGATACAAAGTGGTGATTTATTAAAAGATAACATTAATAATACTTATAAGTCTATTATTATTAACAGTTCGTTAACTATTGATCAATTAGCTTTAAAGCTTAAATTACCACCAGCAGAAATTATTACAAATTTATTTTTACAAGGTATTTCTGTAACAGTTAATCAACTAGTTGATAAAGCTGTAGCAACTCAAGTTGCTCAAAATTATGGCTTTAAAGTTGTTCTAAAAGACGATACAAAAAAATTAGAATCAATTAATGTTAATAAATTACAAGTTGTTAATCAATCTACAAGTGTTGATAGGGCTCCTATTGTGACGGTTTTAGGTCATGTGGATCATGGTAAAACAACTTTGTTAGATGCGATCAGAAATAGTAATATTGTAACTAAAGAAATAGGTGGAATTACTCAATCGATAACTGCTTATGAAGTGGATTGGTTATATCATGAAAAATATAAAAAAATAATATTTATTGATACACCTGGTCATAAAGCTTTTTCTAGTATGAGATTGCGTTGTTCTCAGATTACAGATATAGTAATTTTAATCGTTGCTGCAGATGATGGTTTACAGCCTCAAACTATTGAAGTAATTGATTATATAAAATTGAACCAATTGCCTTGTATTGTGGCTATTAATAAAATTGATAAAATAGATATTAAAATTGATAGAATAAAGGAACAACTGGCAAGTAATGATATTTTAACTACAGATTGGGGCGGGTATACACAATTTATTAAAGTTAGTGCATTAAAAAAAATAAATATAGATAAGTTATTAACAGCTATTTGTGATTTATTACCATCTCTTAAACTAAAAGCTGATCCTAGCAAACCAGCTGAAGGTGTAATATTAGAAGCTTATTTAGATAAAAAGAAAGGTATAGTAGTCAATTTAGTTATTTTAAATGGTCATTTAAATGTTGGAGATATTGTTGTATCAGGCAATGCATATGGACGCGTAAAAAGGCTTGTAAATAGTCTAGGTTATCAAGTAATTAAAGCTGATATCTCATCAATTATAGAAATATTGGGTTTTTATTCTATACCACAAACAGGAAGATATTTTCATGTAGTTCAAACTGAGAAAGAAGCAAAAAGTTTAATTCAAAAGTATAAATTATCTTCTAATATATCTCAGAACACAAAAAATTTATTGAGTTCAAATTTAAAATTATATGATTACAATACGAAAAAAGATATTAAAATTTTAAATTTGATTATAAAAGCAGATACACAAGGAACCATAGATGCTTTAGTTAATTCATTGGTTCAAATTCCTCAAAGTAAAATTCAATTAAATATATTAAGTTCTGGTTTAGGTGTTGTTTCTAATACAGATCTGGACCTAGCCTCTAATACGAAAGCTTTAATTATTGTTTTTAATCTTGATATAGATAGTAATATATTAAATAAAGCAGAACAAGTTAATGTTCGTATATGTCATTTTGTTATTATTTATGATTTTTTAGAGTATATTAAAAGTTGTATGTTAGATTTAATTGATCCTGAATATAATAAAGTTTTAATTGGTCAGGCTACTGTGCAAACTATATTTTCAGTAAATAAAGGTGTTGTAGCAGGTTGTATAGTCAAGTTTGGAAAATTGAAAAAAAATGCTTTAATAAGTGTTTATCGTTATGATCAATTAATTTATGAAGGAAATATTACTTCATTAAAACAGTTAAAAGATAATGTAGATGAAGTTTCTATGAACCATGAATGTGGAGTTATGTGTAATGACTATAATTTATGGCAGTCACAAGATAATATTAAAGCTTATGAATTGTATCCAAGGTCAAAAACTTTATAAATAAGTAATTGTATATATTATATATAATCAATAAAAATATTAAGATATTGAATATATCTTAATACTTTTTTATTAACTTCTGTTAATCTTTATTAACAAAGGGCAGTAGAGCTAAAATACGAGCTTTTTTAATTGATTTTGCTAATTGTTTTTGTTGTTTTACAGTTAAACCATTGGATCTTCTAGAAACAATTTTGCTTTGATCTGTTATAAACTTTCGAAGTAAATCTATATCTTTATAATCTAAGGTTTCGTGTGGTTTAATATTTAGATTTTTGTTTTTATATAAAATCATTTAATTTCTTTAAATTTCTCATGTTGGTTACAATTAGGACAAAACTTCATGAGTTCTATTCTATTTGGTGTATTTTTTCTATTTTTTGTACTTGTATACCGAAAAATACCTTTTTTTCTTTTATTTTTATCATTTGAATTTCTGCAAGGACATTCTAAAGTTATTGTTATTCTTGCTCCCTTACTTTTGCTCATAATATTGTAGTTATAAATATTGTAAATTTAAGATTATTATCTCATAAGTATTTTGGCTATATCAAGTTTTAATTGTAAATATAATTAATAGATGCCAACATAATGAGTTCTTGTTTATGGTTATAGTTTTTGGTTTGAGTTATATTTTCTTGTTTATTCATATTAATTAAGATATAATAATATTTGAATTAATATTGTAAAATGAATTTTATATGTCTCAAAATGTCTCTGCTATAAAAAAAACAAAAGTATCTTTACGCAATAAAAGTAGAAATAAAAGTTATAAATCTGCTATCAAGCAATCAATTAAAAAGTATCTTATCAGTTTAAATAATATAACAGAAATAGAAATAGATAAGAAACATGATTGTATGTTAAAATTATCAATTGCTTATAGAAAAATAGATCAAGCTATAAGTAAAGGAGTATTACATAAAAATAATGGTTCTCGTAAAAAGTCTTTTCTTGTAAAAATGATGAAAAAACAACTTCTAAAAAGTTTTGACTAAAAATAATTATAATTACATAAGTTGCTATGAATTTATGTAATCTATTTTTTATAAAATCTATAAATGCTTTTTTAGTAAATTCTTTTATTTTAGTTATATTTATAGTATTAGTGTGTATTAAAATATAGTTATTATGTTGTTTTAATATCATAAATCATAAATATATGAGTTAAAATTTTTGATTTTTTATAAGCTCAATCTTTAAATTGTAGGGTTATTAATGTCACAAGAAATAATGTCTCAATATACATTTCCAGACTTAGCGGCTATTCAAAAAGAAAGCTTTAAATCATTTTTAATTGAAGGTCTATCTGAGGTATTAAATTCTTTTCCTACTATAGTTGATCCAACTGGCAAACTAGAATTGCAGTTTTTTGGTAAAGATTATAAGTTGAAATTTCCAAGATATAGTGTAAGAAAAGCAAAAAGTAGAGATAGAACATATAGCGCTCAGATATATATTCCTGCAAAATTGACCAGAAGGGATACTTATTTGCTGAAAGAAAATTTCAAAATTGATGAAAAGTTTTTGCCTTTAATTAATTATCAAAATGTAAGTAAAAAATATAGAAAAAGAGCTGTCTTCATAGGCGATTTACCATTAATGACCAATAGAGGAACTTTTATTATCTCTGGTACAGAAAGGATAATTATTAATCAAATAGTTAGAAGTCCAGGAGTTTACTATAAGAAAGAACTAGATAAAAATAATAAACAAATATACAGTTGCAGCTTAATATCGAATCGTGGTTCTTGGTTGAAGTTCGAAATAGATGCTAAAGGTCAAATTTGGGCTAAGATTGATAAGAATCATAAAGTAAATGCATATATTTTTTTGAGATCTATAGGTTTACAAAACGAGGATATTCAAAGAAGATTAACAAAGTATAATTATTTAATTAGTTCTTCATTAAATTTTTATAAAAAAGAATTTAACAAGGATGTCATAAATTTTTCTATAGATCAAATAACAGAAGAAGAAGCTTTAGTTATTGTTTATAGTAAGTTGCGTCCAAATGAACCAGCAACTATGAATATTGCTAAGCAGATGCTTTATACACGTTTTTTTGACCCTAAGAGATATGATTTAGGTGAAGTAGGTAGGCATAAAATCAATCAAAAGTTAAGTTTAAAAATTCCTTATAATTTTCGTGTTTTATCTCCAGAAGATATTTTAGTTTCTTTAGATTATTTATTAAATATAAAAGAACAAAATATTGGAACTTTTGATGATATAGATCATTTAGGAAACAGAAGAGTACGTTCAGTTGGAGAATTATTACAAAACCAAGTACGTATAGGTTTAAATAGGTTAGAAAGAATTATACGTGAGCGCATGATGATTTGTGATCTTGATTCTTTAAGTCTGTCTAATTTAGTAAATCCAAAACCTTTGATTGCTTCAGTAAGAGAGTTTTTCAGTTCAAGTCAATTATCTCAGTTTATGGATCAGATAAATCCACTTTCTGAATTAACTCATAAAAGGAGGATAAGTGCTTTAGGTCCAGGGGGTCTTAATAAAGATAGGGCAGGCTTTGCTGTTAGAGATTTACATCCAAGCCACTATGGCCGCATATGTCCTATAGAGACACCAGAAGGACCAAATGCTGGTTTAATTGGCTCTTTAAGTATATACGCTAAAGTCAATCGATATGGTTTTATAGAAATACCATGTTATAAAGTTGTTAATGGTAAAGTTCTAAAGCAACATAGACCTTATTATGTTACTGCTGACCAAGAAGACTATTTACGTATAGCTCCTGCAGATATAACTTTGGATTCTAAAAATAATATAAAAGATAAGGTTATAGCTGTTAGATACAAACAAGAGTTTATAACAGCTAATATTGATCAAGTAGATTATATGTCTGTTTCTCCTATACAATTTATATCCGCTGCTACTTCTTTAATTCCCTTTTTAGAGCATGATGATGCAAACCGAGCTTTAATGGGTTCAAATATGCAGAGACAGGCAGTACCTCTATTATTTCCAGAAAAACCTATTGTCGGTACAGGCTTAGAAGCCAAAATAGCTCATGATTCAGGAATGATTATTAAAAGTCGTACAAATGGTATTGTAACTTATGTATCAGGAACTAAAATCGGTATACAAAATAAAGAAGGATATACAATTCATTACAGATTAAAAAAGTATTATCGTTCTAATCAAGATACATGTATTAATCAACGTCCTACTGTATGGCCAGGAGAAAAAATCCGTATAGGTCAAATAATTGCTGATGGTGCATCCACAGATAGTGGTGAAATCGCATTGGGGCGCAATATTATTGTTGCTTACATGCCTTGGGAAGGCTACAATTATGAAGATGCTTTTTTAATTAGTGAACGACTTCTTTATGATGATCTTTATACTTCTGTACATATTGAAAGATATGAATTAGAATGTAGACAAACCAAGTTAGGCTCGGAAAAAATTACGCGAGATATTCCAAATGTCAGTGAATCATCTATTAGTTTACTAGATAAAAACGGTATAATTGCTATTGGTTCTTGGGTAGATTCAGGAGATATATTAATTGGTAAAGTTACCCCTAAAGGAGAATCTGATCAACTACCAGAAGGTAAATTATTAAGAGCTATATTTGGTGAAAAAGCAAGAGATGTTCGTGATACATCTTTGCGACTACCTAACGCTACTAAAGGTAGAGTTGTTAATATAAAAATTTTTAAGCGTCAGAAAGGTGATGAACTTCCACCTGGTACTAATGAAATTATAAGAGTTTATGTAGCACAGAAAAGAAAAATTCAAGTAGGTGATAAAATGGCTGGACGTCATGGTAATAAAGGTATTATTTCACGTATTCTACCGTTACAAGATATGCCGTTTTTACCAGATGGAACTCCTGTCGATATTATCCTGAATCCTCTAGGTGTACCATCAAGAATGAATGTAGGCCAGTTATTTGAATGTTTGCTTGGACTAGCTGGTGAATATTTAGGTAAACGTTTCAAAATTGTACCTTTTGATGAAATGTATGGATTGGAAGCTTCTCGTGCTTTGGTAAATAATAAATTAAGACAAGCTAGTTTAGTATCTAAAAAGCCTTGGTTATTTAACCTTTTTCATCCAGGTAAAGTTTTATTAGTTGATGGTCGAACAGGTGAATTTTTTGATAATCCGATTACAGTAGGTAAAGCATATATGTTAAAGCTTGTTCATCTAGTTGATGATAAAATCCATGCTCGTTCTACAGGTCCATACTCCTTAGTAACTCAACAGCCTTTAGGAGGACGTGCACAACATGGAGGACAAAGATTAGGAGAGATGGAAGTTTGGGCATTAGAAGCTTTTGGAGCTGCATATACATTACAAGAATTATTGACTGTTAAGTCAGATGATATGCAAGGTCGAAATGATGCTTTAAATGCTATTGTAAAAGGTAAACCTATTCCCAAACCCGGAACTCCAGAATCTTTTAAAGTGCTTATGAGAGAATTACAGTCTTTAGCACTTGATGTGGCGGTATATAAGTTAGAATTATTAGATAATGGAAATAAAACTAGTATAGAAATTAATTTAATGTCTGATGAACAATTAGAAAACATTAATTCTTTTTAAAAATTTAAATGAATGCATTAAAGTTTTTTATGATAATTTATATTACTGATACTCATGACTAAATTCGACCATCATTTTGATTATGTTAAAATCAGCTTAGCTTCTCCTAATAAGATACGAAGTTGGGGTGAGCGTGTTCTCCCAAATGGCCAAGTTGTTGGAGAAGTTACTAAACCTGAAACAATTAATTACAGAACTTTAAAGCCTGAAATGGATGGCTTATTTTGTGAGCGAATTTTTGGTCCTGTAAAAGATTGGGAATGCCATTGCGGCAAATATAAAAGATTTCGTTATAAAGGTGTAGTATGTGAGCGCTGTGGAGTTGAAGTTACAGAATCAAAAGTCAGAAGACATAGAATGGCATATATTGAATTATCTGCTCCTGTAACACATGTATGGTATCTAAAAGGAAGTACAAGTTATATTGCATTAGCTTTAGATTTAACCGTTAAAGAATTAGAGAAAGTAGTTTATTTTCATTCTTATGTAGTAATCAATCCAGGTAGTTGTAAAAAGCTAAATTATAAACAACTTTTAGAAGGTTATGAGTGGAGGAATTTAGAAGAAAGTTTATCTTCTGATCCTTCTAACTTATTTGATATTGAAGTTGGTATAGGAGCTGAAGCAATTTATAAATTGCTTGATAACATAGATTTACAAAGTACCATAGAAATTTTAAGAGAAGAGTCTCTCAAACCTCCTAAGCTTTTAAAAAATCCTTCTACGAAATTCAATAAGAAGATGAAAAGACTACGTTTACTAGAAAATTTTCTATCTACGAAAGCTGATCTTTCTTGGATGGTATTATCTATAATTCCTGTAATACCTCCAGATCTACGACCGATGGTTCAGTTGGATGGCGGTAGGTTTGCAACAGCTGATTTGAATGAATTTTATAGAAGAATCATTAATCGTAATAACCGTCTAGCTCGACTTAAAGCTATATTAGCACCAGAAATAATCATCAGAAATGAAAAAAGAATGTTGCAAGAAGCAGTGGATTCTTTAATGGATAATGGTCGTCGTGGTCGAACTGTTGTTGGAGCTAATAATCGTCCTCTAAAGTCTTTGTCTGATATAATTGAGGGCAAACAAGGTAGATTTAGGCAAAATTTATTAGGTAAGCGAGTTGATTATTCTGGCAGATCTGTTATTGTTGTAGGACCTAATCTAAAATTACATCAATGTGGTTTGCCTAAAGAGATGGCTTTAGAACTATTTCAACCTTTTGTAATACATAGGTTGATTTTACAAGGTTTAGTTAATAACATTAAAGCTGCTAAAAAAATTATTCAAAAAAATTCATCAGTTGTTTGGAACGTATTAGAAGAAGTAATACATAGCCATCCGGTTTTATTAAATAGAGCTCCAACTTTACATAGGTTGGGAATACAAGCATTTGAGCCTATTTTAGTAGACGGCAGAGCAATTAAGTTACACCCATTGGTTTGCCCAGCATTTAATGCTGATTTTGATGGTGATCAAATGGCAGTACATTTACCTTTATCTTTAGAAGCACAAGCAGAAGCACGTTTATTAATGTTAGCACCACATAATTTTTTATCTCCAGCTACTGGCCAGCCTATTTTAATGCCAAGTCAAGATATGGTTTTAGGCTGTTATTACTTAACAACTTATAATCCGGCTTATATTCAAAATTTTAGTCACTACTTCTCTAATTTAGATGATGTATTAATTGCATATGAACAAAATCAAATAAATTTACATTCTCTAGTTTGGGTTCGTTTTAATGGTGAGGTAGAAGACTCTTATAATGATGCTTTAATTTCATCGAAATTTAATATAGATGGTACTATAACTAAAATGTTTTCTAGCAGAATAATAAAATATAACAGAAATGGTGAAATGTTTGTACAATATATTCGTACAACAGTCGGTCGTATTTTATTTAATAAAGCTATTAGGGAATCATTAGTCTAATTTAATTCTTTAATTTATTATTTATATTTTTATTATATGATTCAAAAACAGTTTATAGAACCATTGTTTTTAAATAAAGTTGTAGATAAATCACAACTAAGACAATTAATTATATGGGCTTTTAGAAATTATGGTATAGCTCGTGCTTCTAATATGGCTGATACTTTGAAAGATTTAGGTTTTTTATATGCTACAAAAGCAGGAATATCATTAAGTTTAGAAGATTTACGTATTCCACCATCAAAAAATAATCTTCTGACAATTACAATGAACTCAATAAATGACACAGACTCAAAGTATAAAAGAGGTGAAATAACGGCTGTTGAACGTTTTCAAAAGGTAATTGATACATGGAATAGTGCTAGTGAAACTTTAAAGAAACAAGTAATTAATTATTTTCAAGAAAAAGATCCTTTAAATTCTATATATATGATGGCATTTTCTGGAGCAAGAGCTAATATTTCGCAAGTAAGACAATTAGTTGGTATGAGAGGTTTAATGTCGGACCCACAAGGTAAAATTATTGATTTGCCTATATCGAGTAATTTTAGAGAAGGATTAACAGTAACAGATTATTTTATTTCTTCTTATGGTGCTCGAAAGGGTTTAGTAGATACAGCTTTACGTACAGCAGATTCAGGTTACTTGACTCGCCGGTTAGTAGATGTTGCACAAGATATAATTGTAAGAGAACTAGATTGTAAGACTTCTAAAGGTATTGTATTAGAATCTATGGTAGATAATAGAAAAACTTTAATTACTTTAAATCAAGCTTTAATTGGTCGTGTATTAGCAGAAGACTTATTTAATCCTTTAGGTAATATATTAATTGCTAAAGCAAATCAAGAAATATCTCCTAATTTAGCCAATCAAATTGTAACTTTAGGTATATCTAGTGTATTGGTTAGATCCCCTATTACTTGTAATTCTGTAAAATCCGTATGTCAATTATGTTATGGATGGAATTTAGCTCACGGAAAAATGGTTGATTTAGGAGAAGCTGTTGGTATCATTGCAGCTCAGTCTATTGGTGAACCTGGTACTCAATTAACGATGAGAACTTTTCATACAGGTGGGGTTTTTACTGGCGAATTAGCTCAAACTATAATTAGTTCTGTTAATTGTCAAATTGAGTATCCAGATAATATTGTGTTAAGTAATACAAGAACTAGACATGGTGATCATGCTTTTTTAGTTGAGCAAGATACTAAACTCAAACTATTGGATCTTCACAAAAAACAGAGTAGCTTACCTTTAGTAAAAGGTTCTTTGTTATTTGTAAAGAATTTAGATGTCATCAAAAGTGGACAAATTATAGCTGAATACCCTTTAACTAATCGAATTATTACAGAAAAAGCGCAAAAAGCTGTCCTAGCAGATTTTTCTGGTAGTGTTTATTTAATGGACTTACCTTCGGATGATCTCCAAACTGAAGAAAAGAGTTTTAAGCATATAGTTAGAAATGGTATAATTTGGATTCTTGCTGGTAATGTTTTTAGCATACCATATGGTACTCATTTAATGGTTTCTGAAAATGATTTTATATATGAGCACAGTTTAATTGGAAAAATAGAATTTATTAGCCGTTACAATGGTAAAGTTTGTTTTGTAAAAAATAAAGAGGACATCATAGAAGATATAGTAATGATTACTTCTTCTAAAACATATATTAATATAAACGTTTTAACAAGATTTCAGAATGGCTATAAAAATTATATTTTAATCACACCAGAAAAAGATCAATTTATATTAAAAACTTTACCTAATCAAGCTATTGTTAATAATCAATTAATAGCTGAACTAATTAGTAATATTTATCGTACTAATACAGGAGGAATTATTAAGTACTTAGATTTATCTGTTTCTGATAAAAAAACAGATCCTTATAACAAAAAAGATTATTATGATATTTTAGAAGGAGGTTATATTTTATGGATAGCTGAAGAAACACATGAAATAAATAAAGATACATCATTAATATTAGTTGGTCATGGTCAGTTTATAGATGCAGGTACAGAAATAGTAAAAAATATTTTTTCTAATATTAGTGGTATAGTTGATATAGTACAAAAGGAAGGTATTGTTAGAGAAGTTATAATTAAGCCTGGTATATTGTATCCATATTATAATACTGATCACTATAAAAATAAATCTCGAGGTTTCTTAAGACCAGGTGAGAATATTGTTAGTAATTTAAAAACAGATAAGTTAGTTTATTGGGAGTATTTTCATATTAATAATGAACAATACATTTTAATTAGACCAGTAGTAGTTTATTCTATTCCTAATAAAATTATAGATTTAAGTTATTCTAAAGATTCTTTTAATTGTGATGCATGTAGTATAAAGTTAGTTAAACGTATTTATTTTCGAGATGGTGAAAGAATAAAATCAGTTATAGGTATAGATATTGTTAAAACTTATTTGATTGCTAATTTACAAAAAGAATATACAGATTTAAAATGTATATTACATTTAGATCATAATGTAAAAAGTGATTCTATCTCGAAACTTACAATTCTAACAACGGATAAATTATCTTTAAGAAGAAAATATGATATGAGTGATATAAAAGGTTTATATACAAAAACACGTTTATTAGTTAAAGATAACCAATACATTAAAAGTCATACTATAGTTGGACAGACAGAAATACTTTCACATTATCAAGGTCAAATAGTCTCTATTCAGCAAAATAAATCTTCTAATCCGAGAATTCTATTAGTTACTTCATTAGATACTAAAGTTTTTTATATCAATAATCATCAAAATATTAAAGTTAATATAAATGATTGGGTATATGAAGGAGATCAAATTGCAACGGGTATTATTTCATATAGTTCAGGGAGAGTTATGTCTGTTAGAGATAATCAAGTTACTATTCGTATAGGACAACCTTATTTAATTTCTAAAGGTTCTTTTTTACATGTTAATCATAAAGCATTAATTCAAAGAGGTGAAAATATTGCTACATTAATTTTTGAGAGAGCAAAAACGGGTGATATAGTACAAGGTTTGCCGAGAATAGAAGAAATATTAGAAGCACGTAAAAAAGCAGATGCAGAATTTAATCCACATACTGTTTTAGATTCTCATTTTCGTCAATATTTAGATAAAGGTTTAAGTTTATATGATTCTACAAGATTAAGTTTATTAGTATTACAATTATATTTAGTTAAAGAATTACAATTAGTTTACCAATCTCAAGGTGTAGAAATTTCGGATAAACATATTGAAGTCATTATAAGACAAATGACATCTAAAGTTAAAATTGAGAATGGAGGTGACACAGATTATTTGCCAGGCGAACTTGTAGAATTGCAAAAAATAGAATTAGTAAATAAGTCTTTAAGATTAGTTAAAAAAGAAGAAGCTTTATATTATCCAATATTGTTAGGAATTACTAAAGCCTCATTAAATACAGAAAGTTTCATATCGGCAGCAAGCTTTCAAGAAACAACTAAAGTTTTAACTGATGCTGCAATTTCAGGTAAATCGGATTGGTTAAGAGGTTTAAAAGAGAATGTAATTATAGGACGTTTAATACCTGCAGGCACAGGATTTAATGTTTACAATAATACACAATTTGACTATAAAGATAAAAAATTTTTAAATGAAAAAACTTTGTTGCACTTATCTCAAAGTTCTAAAGAATTTAATTTTGAAGATATAATTGTTGATGATAGAAATGCTCATATATACTCTTCTAATAAAAAAAATAAATAGCTATATATATTCTTTTAAATGTTTTATCATCTATGTATTATAAATTTCATATCGATCATTATGGTATTATATTTTACATATTAATATAAACTATATTTAATTTTTTCATTCATTTTATAGTAATTATTTAAAAGGTCATGTCAATTGTTTCATTGAGCGAATTATTAAAAGCAGGTACTCATTTTGGACATCAAGCTAGAAGATGGAATCCTAAAATGTTTCCATATATATATACTGAAAGAAATGGCATACATATTATAGATTTGGTACAAACAGCACAGCTTTTAACAGAAGCTTGTCAGTTTATTAAAGAAGCTTCTCAACAAGGTAAAAGATTTTTATTTCTAGGTACTAAAAGACAAGCTGCAGGTGTTATTGCAGAGCAAGCTATACGCTCTAATTCTTATTATATTAATCAAAGATGGTTAGGTGGTATGTTAACCAATTGGATGACTATTAAATCACGAGTTGATCGTTTAAAAAAATTGGAAATAGAAGAAAAGTCTGGCTTACTTGATATATTACCTAAGAAAGAAGCTGCAATAAATCGCAAGGAATTAGAAAAATTAAGAAAGAATTTGGATGGTATCAAAAATATGAGTAAATTACCTGATTTTGTAGTGATTGTAGACCAAAAACGTGAAACTACAGCAATTCAAGAGTGTATAAAATTAGGTATACCTACTATTTGTATATTAGATACTAATTGTAACCCAGAAATTATTGATATTCCAATTCCAGCAAATGACGATGCTATTAGGTCAATTAAATTAGTTATCAGCAAAATAGCAGACTCTATAATAGAAGGTGCAAATTATAGTTCATGAACATGGATTATTATTTAAAATTTATGTAATATATAAAATAATTTAATTATTAAAAATAATTAGTTATAAAAAAAATTAAATGACAATACAAGTTTCTTCACACACTATAAAGGAATTAAGAAGTAAAACTGGTGCTGGTATGATGGATTGCAAAAAAGCTCTTCAAGCAGCAGAGGGTAATATAGCAGTAGCTTTAGATAGTTTACGTAAAAAAGGATTAGCATCAGCTGATAAAAAGTTAGCGAGATCAGTTACAGAAGGTATAATTGATAGTTACATTCATACAGGCTCAAAAATAGGTGTTTTAGTTGAGTTAAATTGTGAAACAGATTTTGTTGCTAGACGTATTGAATTCCAAAAACTGGCTAAAAATCTAGCAATGCAAATAGCTGCTTGTCAAAATGTATCTTATGTTTCTGTAGATGATATTCCACAAAATATAATCGATAATGAGATTAGTATTGAGTCAGAAAAAGAAGATTTAATTAATAAATCCGCTAATATAAAAGATGAAATTATTCAAGGAAGGATAAATAAAAGATTGCAAGAAATGTCTCTACTGAATCAACCTTTTATAAAAGACCATACTATTTCGGTCGAAGATTTGATAAAAAAACATATAACCTTACTTGGAGAAAATATAAAAATAAGACGTTTTCAAAGATTTTTGTTAGGTGAATTAAAAGATTCAAACTAACATCTAAAGTATATAAGTATTCATATTGAAATGTATTTAAAATTCGAAAATAAAGTTAAATAATAACTATATCAATATATAATTAATTATAATAGCATTTTTCTTTTAAAAAAGTTTAAAATAGAAATCTAATATATCTCGATTATGTATTTTACTTAATTAAAATTATAATTTTTATGAATTATGCAATATTAGCAGAAATTTTTTCGTTTATTTCATTATCTGCTGTTGAAGTAGGTAAACATTTATATTGGACAATAGGCAGTTATAAACTTCATGGTCAAGTATTTATAGTGTCTTGGTTGGTAATTGTTATACTTATAGCAATTGCTATTATAGGAACTAGAAAATTAGACAAGGTACCTGACAAATGGCAAAATTTCATGGAATTTGTTCTGGAATTCTTACAAGATATAGCAAAAAATCAAATAGGAGAGCATGAATATCGTTCATGGGTTCCTTATGTTGCAACTATTTTTTTGTTCATTTTGGGTAGTAATTGGGCGGGTGCCTTAATTCCTTGGAAATTGATTCATTTACCAGAAGGTGAGCTTGCAGCACCAACTAATGATATTAATACAACAGTTGCTTTATCTTTATTAACTTCAATAGCATATTTTTATGCTGGTCTAAATAAAAACGGTTTAAGTTATTTCATGCGTTATATTGAACCAACACCTGTATTGTTACCTATTAATATATTAGAAGACTTTACAAAACCTTTATCTCTTAGTTTTCGGTTATTTGGTAATATTCTAGCAGATGAGCTAGTTGTTTCAGTGTTTACGTTACTGGTTCCAATTTTGATACCATTACCAGTCATGATTTTAGGACTATTTGCTAGTTCTATTCAGGCTTTAATTTTTTCTACTTTATCTGCTGCGTATATAGGTGAGGCTCTTGAAGGACATGGAGATCATTAGTTTATAAGCATATAATTTTTAATTTAGTATCTTAATGTATTTGAAATCTGTTAATTCTCTATATACTCTTATTATATAATACTATTTATGGATTCTATCATTTCTGCTGCTTCAGTTATAGCGGCTGGTCTTGCTGTAGGTCTTGCTGCTATTGGGCCTGGAATTGGTCAAGGTAGTGCTGCTGCTAATGCTGTAGAAGGTATTGCAAGACAACCGGAAGTTGAAGGTAAAATTAGAGGTACTCTTTTATTAAGTTTAGCTTTTATGGAATCGTTGACAATATATGGGTTAGTAGTTGCATTATCACTCTTATTTGCAAATCCTTATACAGGTTAAATTAGTTACCTTCACGCTTAGTTTATATACTTCTATTTAATACTAGAATTACCAAACTAAGCGTTTTATCGAGTATGTAAATATATAATAGATATTTGATTAGTAAACTTAAAATTAATATAAATAACTATATGACCAACTTTTCATTTTTATTATTTCAAATGTTAAGTACTGATACTGAAGGAGGACTATTTGATTTTAATGCGACTTTACCTCTTATGGGATTGCAGTTTTTTGCTTTAACTATTATATTAAATTTGATTTTTTATAAGCCAGTTATTAATGTACTTGATGAAAGAGATGAATATATTCGTAATAGTCTAACTACAGCCTCTGCTTCTTTGTTAAAAGCTGATGAGTTAACAAAAAAGTATGAAAATCAATTAGGAGAATCAAAAAAAAGAGCTCAAAGTATTATTAAAGTTGCTCAAGAGCAAGCTCAAGAAGCAGTATCTGTTAAAATAAAAGATGCTCAGTTAGATGCAGAAAAACTAATTTCTGAAGCATATGATCAATTAAGTATTCAAAAAGAAAATGCATTAAAAACATTAGAAACTCAAGTTGATACTCTTAGTGATTTGATTAAATTAAAATTATTAAATGATTAATATGCAATTCTTTTATTATTTTAAATAATTTATAATATAAATATATAGGATACATATATAGCATGAAAAACTTTATACAAGTATTTAATATACTTGCAAATTTTGATACAAATAATAATTCAAGCATTAGTTTTAATACAAATTTTTTAGAAGCCAATGTTATTAATATTGTATTATTACTTTCAGGTTTAATATATGTATTAAAAGAGTTCTTAGGTTCTATATTAGTTATAAGACAAGATAAAGTTATATTAGCTATACAGGAATCAGAAGAACGCTTACAACAAGCTAATTTAAGATTAGTAGAGTCCGAGAAGCAATTAGCTCAAACACAGGTAATTATTTCTCAAATTATACAAGAAGCAGAATTAACAGCTCAGAAAGTTAGACAATCTATATTAGACCAAGGAAAAGCAGATATAGAGAAATTGATATCTGCTAGTAATGCTAGCATTTTAACAGCTGAAATACAAATTAAACAGCAGATTCAGCTACAAATTATATCGTTAGCTATTAAAAAAGTTAGAATGAAATTAGAAAATCAAATTACCCCTGCTCTTCAGACTAAAATTATTGACAATAATATTGATCAGCTAGGAGGTAATTTATGAGCAGTCGAGGATTTATGTCTAAAGTTGCTATACCTTACGCAGAAGCTTTAATAGAATCGGCTCGTAATGCTTCTGCATTAGAGCAAGTAAATCAAGATTTATATTTAATATCTGATATATTGAAAGAATCAAAAGAACTAAAAACATTTTTTTATAATCCTTTAGTTGCATCAGAAATCAAAAAAAATGTTGTCAATAAGCTTTTTGCAGATCAAGTTCATAGTCTTATTATTAAATTTTTACTTATTCTTATAGATAGGCGTAGAATTGCTTTACTAGATATTATTATCAATAAGTACTTAGAATTAGTATATCAATTACAATCTGTCGTTGTAGCAGAAGTATTAACCTCAACTGTTTTAACAGATTTGCAGCAAAATTCTTTAATTGGCAAAATAAAAGATATGACAGGTAGTAAAACAGTAAAATTATTAATTCAAATAGAACCGACTTTATTAGCTGGTTTTATTATAAAAATAGGATCTAAAACTATTGATACAAGTTTACATGGAAAATTAAAGCATATAAGTGTCTATTTAAAATCGACCTCAAGCGTGAGTATTTAGAATAATATCTATAATAAATAATATATCCACAATTTTAATATGATAAATATCAGACCAGATGAAATAAGTAATATAATACGTCAGCAAATAGATGAATATGAACAAGAAGTTCAAGTAGCTAATATTGGTACTGTTTTACAGGTTGGAGATGGGATTGCAAGAGTATATGGTTTAGATGAAGTTATGGCAGGCGAACTACTTGAGTTTGAGGACCAAACAATAGGTATAGCCCTTAACTTAGAAAGTGATAATGTTGGTGTAGTTTTAATGGGTGATGGTCGTGATATTCTAGAAGGCAGTTCTGTAAAGGCCACCGGTAAAATTGCTCAAATACCAGTTGGAGATGAGTTTTTAGGTAGAGTTGTAGATCCGTTAGCTAGACCAATTGATGCAAAAGGTTTACCTAAATATTCAGAAACACGTTTGATTGAATCTTATGCTCCAGGTATTATTGGTAGACAATCAGTTTGTGAACCGTTACAAACGGGTATTACAGCAATTGATTCAATGATACCTATAGGTAGAGGTCAACGAGAACTGATTATCGGAGATAGGCAAACAGGTAAAACTGCAGTAGCTTTAGATACAATTATTAATCAAAAAGGTCAAGATGTTATATGCATTTATGTTGCTATTGGTCAAAAGGCTTCTTCAGTTGCTCAAGTTGTGTCTACTTTACAAGAGAAAGGAGCACTAGAGTATACAATAATTGTTGCATCTAATGCAAATGATCCAGCTACATTACAGTATATCGCTCCTTATACAGGTGCTGCATTAGCAGAATATTTTATGTATAAAGGTAAAGCAACTTTAGTTGTATATGATGATTTAACTAAGCAAGCACAAGCTTATCGCCAAATGTCTTTATTATTAAGAAGACCTCCTGGACGAGAAGCTTATCCAGGAGATGTTTTTTATTTACATTCTAGACTATTAGAGAGAGCAGCTAAGCTTAATAGTGAATTAGGTGGAGGAAGTATGACAGCTTTACCTATTATAGAAACACAAGCAGGTGATGTTTCTGCTTATATACCAACTAATGTTATTTCTATTACAGATGGTCAAATTTTTCTATCTGGAGATTTGTTCAATTCAGGTATTAGGCCAGCTATTAATGTAGGAATTTCTGTTTCTCGTGTAGGTTCTGCAGCTCAAATCAAAGCAATGAAAAAAGTTGCAGGTAAATTAAAGTTGGAACTAGCACAGTTTGCAGAACTAGAAGCTTTTTCTCAATTTGCTTCTGACTTAGATAAAGCAACACAAAATCAGCTGTCTCGTGGACAGCGTTTAAGAGAAATTTTAAAACAAGCACAAAATTCACCTATTCCAGTTGAAGAGCAAACAGCTATTATATATACGGGTATTAATGGTTACTTAGATGACATTGAGTTGTCAAAGGTTAAAGATTTTGTTCAAGCTTTAAGAGAAGATTTACGTAATTCAAAACCTGAGTTTGGAGAGAGTATACGTACTACCAAACAATTAAATTTAGAGTCAGAGGAGATTTTAAAACAATCTATTGAAGATGTTAAACAAGCTTTTTTAGTATAAATTAAGTTTATAATAATAATAATATATTATATATAATTGGGATACTTAACTATTGTTGTCAAGTATCCTAATATATTTTATTCATATTCATACTTTAATCTTATTTATATATTCATAACCGTATTTCTCAAGTTGTTTAGCTATATCGAAATTGCCTGTATGAATTATACGTCCTTTATCCATAATATGTATATAGTCAGGTATTATATAGTCTAACAATCTTTGATAATGTGTAATTAAAAGAATGGAATTAGATTTTCTTTTAAATTGGTTAATTTGATCTGCAATGTTTTTAAGTGCATCTATATCAAGGCCAGAATCAATTTCATCTAATATAGCTAGTTGGCTATTTAATAAATTCATTTGTAAAATTTCGTTTTTTTTCTTTTCTCCACCAGAAAATCCTTCATTAACGTTTCTAGTCAAAAAATTTGATTGCATTTTAATTTCTTTGCTTTTTAAACTAATTAATTCAAAGAAGGATAAAGGATCCATTTCTTCATGTTTATTAGCTTTTCTATTGCAGTTATAAGCAAGTCTTAAAAAGTCTATATTATTTACACCTGGAATTTCTACTGGGTATTGGAAAGCAAGAAAGATGCCCTTATGAGATCTAACAGTTGTATCTTCTTGTGTTATATCCTGTTTATTAAAATATATATTGCCTGTTATTATATTATATTTAGGATGTCCAGCAATTACTTTTGCTAAAGTACTTTTACCTGAGCCATTTTTTCCCATTATTGCATGAACTTCTCCTTGATTTATAGAGAAATTAATACCTTTTAATAGTTTATCTTGATTTTTAATCGATACATGTAAATTTTTGATTTCTAGCATATATTAGTTTTATATTTTATACTTATATGATTTAATATTTATCCAATAGTTCCTTCGAGTTTTAGATTTAACAGTTTATCTGCTTCCATAGCAAATTCCATTGGTAATTCTTTTAAGACTTCTTTACAAAAACCACTGATCATTAAACTAATTGCCTCTTGGATATCTATACCTCTTTGTAAAAAATAAAATATTTGTTCTTCTCCAATTCTTGAAGTTGAAGCTTCATGCTCTATTTTGGCTGAAGAGTTTCTTACTTGAATGTAAGGAAATGTATTAGCTTGACATAATTTACCTAAAAGTAAAGAATCACATTGTGAGTAATTACGTGAACGATTGGCCTTAGGGCCTATTTTTACTAGTCCTCTATAATTGTTTATAGAATGTCCTGCTGAAATACCTTTTGATATTATTTTACTCTTTGTATCAACACCGATATGAATCATTTTACTTCCTGTATCTGCTTGTTGGTAGTTATTAGTCAATGCTACAGAAGAAAATTCTCCAATAGTATTATTTCCTGTTAATATACAGCTTGGATATTTCCAAGTAATTGCAGATCCGGTTTCTATCTGTGTCCATAAGATTTTAGAATTGTCTCCTGCACATAAACCTCTTTTAGTTACAAAATTATAAATTCCTCCATCTCCCGTTGAACTTCCGGAATACCAATTCTGTACAGTAGAATATTTTATAACAGCATTTTTTAATGCTATTAATTCTACAACAGCTGCATGTAGTTGATTATTACTGAACTGTGGAGCTGTACATCCTTCTAAATAACTAACATAACTATTTTCATCAGCAATTATTAATGTTCTTTCGAATTGTCCAGCTTCTTTGTTATTAATTCTAAAATATGTAGAAAGTTCTAGTGGACAATGTGTATTTGGAGGAATATAACAAAATGAACCATCACTAAATACTGCAGAATTCAAAGCTGCAAAATAATTATCACCAACAGGTACAACCGATCCTAAGTACTTTTGAATTAAATCTGGATATTTCTTTATAGCTTCTGTAATAGAGCAAAAAATAATGCCTACTTCAGCTAGTTCTTTCTGAAAAGTTGTTGCTATGGAAATACTATCAAACACAGCATCTACAGCAACATTAGCTAGTTTTTTTTGTTCAGTCAAGGGAATTCCTAATTTATCAAACGTTTTTAATATTTCAGGATCTACTTCTTCTAAATTTTGAAGACTTTTTTTATATTTAGGTGTAGAGTAATAAGTAATTTTATCATATTCTATTTTTTTATATTTTAATTTACTCCACTTAGGCTCATTCATTTTTTTCCATTTTTGATAAGCCTTGAGACGAAAATTTTTTAAATATATAGGTTCGTTTTTCTTTATTGATATATTCTCAATGATTTTTTTATCCAGTCCTGGTGGTAAACTATCAGATTCAACATCAGTATAAAATCCGTATTTATATGGCTGGTTAATAAAATTATTTATAGTCATATTATAATATTGATATAAACTTTAATTCTTATCTTATAAAAATGTATAATAAAAAAGTCAAAATCTACAAATTACTTATATATACTTATGTATACTAATTCATCATTTAATTCTCTACTATAAAGTACACTTGATATTTTATAAGTATCTGCATATATATCCTCAATAAGTTTTGATACAAAATAAATATATATATAATATTTAAATAGTTTTGTAATTTTTTTTGTTCGTATAGTAATTATTATACGATTTATTTTTACTATAATATTTTCTAAAGCCTGTAAAGAGAATATAGAAATAAAAGCAATTTTATTGATCGTGTAATTTTTGCAATCTATCAAAAAATTAAAAAAACAGAACATGACTTCTTCATAAATTGTAGTTATAAATAAAATATTAGTTATGAAAAAATAATGAATAAATATTAAAAACATTCTTATACTTAATATATTTTTATTATAAATATAACTGAAAAAAGTATATATGTATTTATTGCAAAAAATGTTTTTGAGTTGCAATTTTATTAATAAAATATAACTATAAATTATTATTAATAAAATTTGTAAAATAAAGTTTTTATGATTATTTTTTATATTTTTGAAATATATTAATATAATTATGTTGCAAAGTACACTTACTAGTATATATTTGGAATCAATATATAAGCTAATATATAAATATATAAAAAATAAACAAGTTTTACTACGCGATTTTGTTTCATGTAGCCAACTCTTAGGAGAATGCATGTATCTATCAAATAAAAAGCTTACTAGTAGGTTCATATAATTTTATATTAATTTATAATTATTGCTTTTATAATCTAAATTATGTGAATATATAATACTAGGGTAGATGGCGAAATCGGTATACGCATCATATTCAAAATGTGACAACTTTTAGTTATGAGGGTTCAAGTCCCTCTCTACCTATATGAGATTAATTAAATTATCACGATAAAAATAAGTATATGAGTTTATTAGTTTTAGGTGCAACAGGAACTTTAGGCAGACAAATTGTTAGAAAAGCTTTAGATGAAGGTTTTCAAGTTAAATGCTTTGTAAGAAATTTTCGTAAATCAGTGTTTTTAAAAGAATGGGGAGCAGAATTAATTTATGGAGATTTAAATCTACCTGAAACTATACCGCTAACGTTGTTAGGGATTAGTGCAATTATAGATGCTTCTACTGCACGAACTTCTGAGTTTTATAGTACTTCAAAAATAGATTTATATGGAAAGTATATTTTAATAGAAGCTGCTAAAAAAGCTAATATTAAAAGGTATATTTTCTTTTCTATTCTTAATGCTTCTCAATATTCTCAAATACCTTTGATGCATATAAAAACTATCGTAGAAGACCATTTAATCGATTCAGGTATAAATTATACTATTTTTCAATTAACAGGTTTTTTTCAAGGTTTAGTTAGTCAATATGCTGTACCTATATTAGATAATCAGTCTGTATGGGTTGCAGATGATTATAAATCAGTTGCTTATATGGATACACAAGACATAGCTAAATTAACTATTAAAAGTTTATCTATAATAAATACTCAAAATAGAGTTTTACCTATGGTAGGTTCTAAATCTTGGACCTCTTTGGAGATTATTGAGTTATGCGAAAAGTTTTCTGGACAGAGATCTAAGATTTCGAGAGTTCCTTTATTAATTTTAGCTGCTATCCAACAATTTGCATATTGTTTTCAATGGGGTTGGAATATTGCTGATAGACTAGCATTTGCTGTTATTCTAAAAACATCTGATAGCTTTAATGCATCAATGAATGAAGTATATACTCTTTTACAATCTAATGAAGCAGATACAGAAAAATTAGAAGACTATCTTAAAGAGTATTTTAGTAAAGTGATGAAAAAACTAAAAGAAATAAATTATAAAACTCCTAGTCAACAAGATAGTATTAATACAAATAATTTTTAGTATTATGTATTATTTTATATTATTTTAAGATATCAATTACATTATGAATGTTTTTATTTGTACAGCTTGTATACTAACTCAACCTAAGTTAAAGAAAGTAAAACATCAAAATTATTGTTATATGTTATTATGTTTGCATAATATCTATAACGCTCAAAATCATATATTAAATCTTCAAATTAAAGCATTTGCAAAAGCAAAAATAGCTAAGAAAGTTTTTGATTTATATAAAAAAAAAGACAAAGTACTTATTGAGGGTTCTGTCTACATTAAAAAAATATTACTATCAAGTAAGCTTACAAAACAATATAGTATATATATAAGAATTGATCAAATAAATAGTGTATATATTTAAATATATTATCAAATTGTTGAATTTTTTGAGTATTTTGTTTGATTAATATAATTTTAATATACAATATTATTGATTGATTTTGAATTTTTTAAATTATTATATTAGGATATTAATTATGTTTACTTTAAAAATCTTTGTTTATACGACGGTTATTTTTTTTGTATCCCTTTTCTTTTTTGGTTTTCTTTCTAATGATCCTTCAAGAAATCCTAATAGGAAAGATTTAGAGTAATATTTATTATAGTATAACAATACAATTAATGAGATATTTTAATCTCAGATACAAAAGATGTAGCTAAATATTTGTGATTCTTTTTCAGGATACATATACTTATCCTGAATTTAGAATTGATTAAGTAAATATATTCTTTGTAAATTAAATTTTGTTGTACAGATTCTATTTTTATAGAGTTACATGAATAAATTATAAATCTGTAGTAATTTATACAGTTATTATTTATTCGATGTATTTTGCCAAAATTTGATTTGTTAGGTTTAAAAAATATATAATCTATCTTTTCATTTGTTTCTCTATTAAATATCTCATATTTATATATCAAATGTTCTTCTTGGTATAGTTGATTAATATTACATTTTTTTTCAATTTGTATTTCTTTTTGATAGTAATTTATCTTTTTATTATTTGTATAATAGTCTGTTCTTTGATATATCCATTTTCCTTCTAATTTATTCAAAATATTCTTATATTTCATAGTGTAAATGTACCTTAATTAAATTTTGTTCCTATATAAAAATTTTTCTTATATTGATCATTTGTAAAATATTCAATAAATACCATAGGTTTATTAGTAAATGGTATATATATGTTTAATCCAATACCTATTTGCATATCATGTTGATACATAAATTGTGAATTAGAAATTTGCGGTATATTTACAATTTGGTAAGAATAACTTTTTTTATATATAGCAAAGTAATATAATGCAATATATTTTATTGGATATAATGTATATTTTGTCTTCAATATATAATTTTGTCTACTAACAAATTTGATAGATTTGTATTTTATATTACTATATTGATATTTCTTATCATTAAATAATATCTTATCGATTAGATTTTTAGTCATATCACATATATTAATTCTCGACTTTAATTTAATAGTATTTTGATATGTATAAGGTATAAATGATGGTATATATAATTTGTAATTGTAATTAAACTCTATATTAGGATATAAGCGACTTATATTGTTTATTATATTTCCTTTTTGAATTTTTGTATTACTATAAAACAAAAAATGTATATAAATATTACAGTATTTGAAAATAGTAAAATATTGTAATTTGGGATATGTCAATAAGAAAATTAAATGTAGTGGTTGATTTTGAATTAATTTATATATATTAAATAAATTTTTATAAATTTTTAATTTTAAATTATCGTCTTGATTATAAGAATATTTATAAATACAAATAAAATATTTTTCTTCACATTGTAATATTAATTTTTGAATTATATTAATATTTTGTGTTAAGTTATATTTGAATTTTATTGTAAATTGTTGTGTTTTAATTTGCAATTTTGATATTTTTTCAATAATAAAATTGGAATTCAGAATTTGAATGTAATGGTAATGAGTAAAGAAAAAATAATTATATATAATACGGTAATTATAAAATAAATAACTTTCAATATAATTGTTTATTATGTTAATTAAGGATAATTTTACATTTATTTGATCTACGTGATTAGTATTATATAATTCAACTTGTAAATTATTTATTAAATTCCAATTATATATAAATATAAAAGTAGAAAATCTATGAAATTTTAGTATTAGATGTTTATCAAATACGTTTATGAGATATTGAAAATGAAAGTTATTTATATAGTATTTTATATATCTCAAAATTTTCACAAAATTTTTTTGCAATGTATATCTATTTTCTTGCTTACAGGTATACTTGATATTATTTATATATAAACTATATTCTATTGTTACAATTAAGCCTTTTGATATGCTAATTATATTATAACTACAGTTATGAAGTATTTTAGCTTTTTTTAAAAATGATATACCGATTTCTAGGTTATACAAGTTTAATATTTTGCTTGGTAAAATATCTAATTTTTTAACTATTAAATTGTTTAATTTATAAAGTTGGACTTTTTTTTTATCTGGTAACTTTTATTTTTTAAATATACTTTATGGATTTTTCCTTCATTAATATTTAGTTTCAGTTCATTAATTTGAGATAAATTGTCAATATTGATATTTGACCATTTATAACCTTGTTTTAAGTACCAAGATTGTATACGTTTTATAATAAAATTAATGAGCAAATAGTTTTTTGGTTTTCCTAATTGTAAGTTTAGTAATGTTTGTAAATATTTGGGATGTATTTTTAATTTCTTATATGCTTTAATATTTATTTTATTTATAACAGGATTTATATTAATATCAAATATTTTTTGTTTGTATTTATAATTTAATGTTGTATATTTGTTAATAGAACTTATATAGCCAGATTTCTTTAGTGCATTTATATATTTTATTAAAAATATATTATTGAACTGTACATTATATGTCTTATCATATTTATTTTTATTTGTGGTATTGATTGTTTTGAGCAAGTATTTATTACATTTATTTATTTTTGCTTGTGTTTTGTGAATTTTATTTGATTCTGGTATTTGGGGAGAGTAAAGTTTATGAACAATTGTACAACAATTAGGGTAATGCATTTTTTCAGATTTATTAGGTAATGCAAATATAGTAATAAAAATTGAATAAAGTATAAATATCATTGAGTATATAATCCTTATAAAAAATTATATATATTTTATTTTTTAATTTATATAAATATATTTCATTTTGAATATTTATCTAATTGAATTATATATAAATTAATTATTGATCCGCTTTTATTAAGGCAACTTATGAAATATTGGAACTTAAAAAAAATTAACCAGTCATCTTTAGATAAAACAGGTGTTATACCTAGATCTATTAGTAAACTTTTTGAAAAATTTAAAAAAGAATTAGACCCAAATGCAGAAATCGAGGCGATAGAAGAATTCAAAGTAGCTAGATATCAAACTGTCGCATCAGTAAAATATCTTGTTTTCTTATTTATTATGCCTATTTTAATTAATCAAGTTTCCAAGAGTTTTATTTTCAGTCCTTTAACTAATTATTTTTGGAATAGAGAAGAACACATTATTTTTCTTAATCAGTCACAAGAAGAAAGAGCGTTTGCAGAATTACAAAGATTTGAAGAAAAACTACATTTTGAAATTCTTATTGGCAAGTTACAAAATCCATCGTCAAATTTAATTAATTATAGAATGACTGAAAAAGCTTTAGAATTAGCTGTTGATTATGCAAATGAAAGTAGCTGTGCTATTAAAAATATTTTAGCAGATTTACTTTCGATAAGTATTTTTGTATCTATTATGATATCTAGTAAAAGACAATTTTCAATATTAAGATCCTTTTTAAATGAACTAATATACAATTTGAGTGATACAGCTAAAGCATTTCTAATTATACTTTTTACTGATATGTTCGTGGGTTTTCATTCTCCCCATGGATGGGAAGTCATTATAGAAATAATTTTACGCCACTTAGGATTGCCTGAAAGTAGAGATTTTATTTTTGTGTTTATTTCTACTTTTCCAGTGGTTTTAGATACTATATTTAAGTATTGGATTTTTAGATATTTGAATAAAATTTCTCCATCTGCTGTTGCAACTTATCATAATATGAATGAATAACATACTTGATTTTTTCTGTATTTCAGTTTACTATTATAGTAAGCATCTGTGGCCGAGAGGCCGAAGGCAGCGGACTCATGTGTGACCCGTTTTTAGGTGTTAATCAAGTTCTATTAAATCAGAGCTTATATTAGCTAACTAAAAGTCTACTGTTGAATACAAATTGTAGATAAACTGCACTTTTTTGGTTGGTTTAAAACCATCTATTTCGAATCATGAATATGCTTAATAAGTTAATTCATATATATGTTAGCCTCAACTATAGATGAATCAAGCAAACTTATTAAAAAGTTAATAAGGTTAGGAAAACAAACCCTTACAAAAAGTACTAATTAATAAAATTATAATTAAGATTTTGATTTATCTTTATTGCTCTTAAGCTTTACTATTATGAGTTAGTATAAGTATGATTTTTACCAGCAGCAATTAGTATATAAAGAGGAACCTAAGTTAACAATAGTTAAAAAAGTGTGGAACGGAGAAACTAGTAATTATAAGTAAAATTTAAGGCAAATACAAAATAATTACTAGATAGAAGCAGTAGTAAATTTGTAATTAAAATATTTAAATTCATTCATTATTTTTGAATTTATTTTATATGTATTTAAATACATACTTACTGCATTTATTAATTGAAATAACATAAAGTTATACGAAATTTATATTTAATGATAGTTAATTGTAAAATAAACACAAATACTAAATGGCAATATTTACCCTGGAAGCAAATTGAATATAGAGTATCTATATTAAAAAATACGATCTATCAAGCCTCAAAAACATGCAATAAAGAACTTATATATAAAGCACAAAATAATTTAATCAATTCTAATGAAGCCAAAGTAATGGCTGTTGAATATGTATGTAGGTCTATAAAAAATTTATATATTAACTTTAATAGAGAAAATTACATTATTTCTGATATAAATAAAACATATATATTTTCTCTTCTTTTTAATGAAATTAATGAAAAAAAGACAGTTCAATATAAAATATATAAACTATTTCTGTTTTTAATACAAAAGGTTGAACAGTATATGATTTGCTTATGTTTAGAATCCGAATGGAATACAAGACTTAGAGCGGTTACTTATTCAAGTATATATAGTTGTTTAACACATGTATCACAAAATCAAAATATTATGCATTATATTCAGAAAAATTTGCATAATAAATTTCATTCTTTACTTTTAAGTTATTATATACCTAATCAATATATTAATTTAAAATATATAAAAAAAAAAACTCATACATTTTCCTATTTTTCACAAAAAATTATAGAATGGTTACGAATAAAAAATATACATGATAAATATATATTATACAACTTTTTACAACGAGTAAATATAAATAATTCCATTAGTTATAAAATAAATAATTTAATATGTAATATATGTTTAAGTGGTACTGAATGGTTTAATTTTAAATCTGGTTCTATAAATAAACAAATATACAATATAAATAAAACACAAATTCTAATAGAATATATATTATTTAACTATGGACTATCAAATGATCAATATTATAGTTACTTTGTAAAAAACATGTCTATTATATCTATATCTATAAAAACTCACATCAGTTTATATGTAAAAAAAAAGTATTTACAACAGATAATTAATTATTATTGTTGGATATTTAAAGAAAAATATAAGCTATTGCTTTATGATATTTGTTGGCATTTAACATTGAATAAGAAAATTTATGCTTATTTATATTATTGTATTAAGAGACTGTTATATACTAAAGATTACTTAAAACGTTGGCGTATCAATAGTCATATAAAACTTAATAAATTAACACAAAAAACATTTAGTTTATTAATAGCTTTTTATGAATCTTATAATATTTTTACATCTTTTAATATATGCGTAGAATTGTATACCTTGTTTTCAAAGATTATATATTTTTGGTATAAGAAAATATGTAAAAAAATATTAAAAATTAATTTGTATAACAAATACAATAGAAAACTATTTTTTGCTTTTATGTTTAATATTAAAAAGCGATTATTATTTATAATATTTTTACAACAATTTAATAGATAGTAGCCGTATGAAATGAAAGTTTCAAGTACGGTTTTGTAAGAGAGGTTTTTATAGAAACCGACTCTAATAATCCGCCATCCTATTAGGGACGTCGCTGGTTCGAATCCAGCCAGATGCAATTTAAAATCTATTACTTACAAGAAGCGGGTAGCGGGAATCGAACCCGCATCATTAGCTTGGAAGGCTAAGGTTTTGCCACTAAACTATACCCGCTAGTATATTATCAATAATAATATCATATATTTTCAATGAAATTCAATTTTGTTTTTATATTATATTTAACTAATGCCTTCAACTATAACACCTAAAAATTTAGCTAAGGTTGCTGCTTGGTCTTCTAGTTCACTTAAAAGCATAGGTTGACCTACTCTTGTTAAAGGTATTTCTCGTTGATCTTTAGTTTTCAAATAAATTTCTCTTCTTGGTGTTAAACCATCTTGTATATTAACCTTAATAGAATATATTTCATTTATCTTATAGTTTAATTTTAAAACACGATTTTTACCGGGAAAGCCTAAACGAAAAATGGTAATTAATCCAATATCTCGATTAAATTCATTATATCCAGAACCGACATTCCATATTATAGTTAACCACAAAAAAACACTGATTAATATAGCTGTTGTTCCATAAAATGTCATAATTATACCTTGAGGTAAGAATAACAAATGAGTTGAGTTTGTAAAGGGTAAAAGTTCTATTTTAAAGTAGCTAGATAAACCGACCAAAAAAAAGCTTAGTCCTCCTAAAAAAATTATTGTAGCCCAAAAATAATTACTAAATCGCCGAGATCCTAATATTTTATCTGTTTTTGTTTGAGGCATATGAATTTTAATGATAGAATATACAAAAGAATATGATTAAGCATCAAAAGTAAAACTTGTGATGCTTAATTTTACATTTTTATGAGATATCGTTTTTATATCAACTTAATAGACTGTAAACCAAAATATAAGCTTAAAGCTAATGCAGTAAATATAATTGTAAATAGTATATAGCTAATAAAAATATTCATAATTTAGAAGGATACTCCTTATTGAATTGATAAATCAAGATATATAGATTTATGAATATAATTCAAAAGATAGTTAATAATAAGATTATTATAAAATATAATTAATTACTATTAATATATAATAAATATAAAATTGTCAAAATTATATACTTCAATTTATATTTTATTATATAATATTTATTGCTTCTGGAGAACAGAATTATGTCCGATTTTATTCAATCATATAATGATGATCCTTTTATTGGTAATTTATCAACTCCTGTTAGTACATCAACATTTACTAAAGGTTTCATAACTAATTTACCTGTTTACAGAAGAGGTCTTTCTCCTTTACTTAGGGGTTTAGAAATAGGTATGGCACATGGTTATTTCTTAGTAGGTCCTTTTGATAAATTAGGTCCATTAAGAAATACAGATGTTGCTTTATTATCTGGTTTTTTGTCTTCTGTAGGATTAATTATTATTTTAACTATTTGTTTATCAATGTACGGAAATGTATCATTCGATAAAAATGATTCAAAGGATTTATTACAGACATCTGAAGGATGGGGTCAATTTACGGCCGGCTTTTTAGTAGGAGCAGTAGGAGGATCAGGTTTTGCTTATTTAATTCTAGCTAATATACCGATTGTACAAAACTTGGGATTAAGTTAGTCTATTTGTAAGATGTAAATAAATGATTCATTACTTAATTAAATAATATAAAATTAGTATTGTAAGCTAGTAAGGGGACTTGAACCCATAACCTGCTAATTACAAATCAGCTGCTCTACCAATTGAGCTATACTAGCATTATCTGATTATAAGATGGTAATAGATATAACGTAATAACTATTACCATCTTGGTTTTCTTATTATTTAATCCAATGTCAAATTAGCTATCAATTCTATTGTCCTGATTTTTTATTTTCTCATAACTTGAATTATTAGAGTTGCAATCCATATAGTAGTTAATTGTTTCGTCAAAACAAGTTGAAGACCAGCCTATAGGCGTTTCTGATATTAAGTCGTCAAGATTTAATTCATTTTGTAAACTGTTGATATATTGTAATGATTCCATAATATTTTCTTTTTCTCCCTTATTCTCTCTAATTTGATGATTATAATCATATATGTTAACATAATATATTTAAATTGTCACTACCTATATTTTATTTTCATATAAAGTATAAGATTATATTTTTAACTTATGTAAAGATTTAATTGCTTTTGTAGATATTTTCATTTTAATTGGGCGTTTATACTTAGATGACCATATTTTTTTAGTTTGTAGATTAATCTTTTGTACTTTTTTAGTTCTTACATGTGAATGTGAAACTTTATAGCCATTATTTGATGTTTTGTTTGTTAATATGCATTTTTTTATCATATTATTATTTTTAAGTCCTTTTGAATTAAATTTAAAATTCTATCATAAAGTATTATTTTGAATATGTTTGTTTAAAGTTTTTGCAAGAGTTGATTTAGGTATAGCTCCAATTACTGTATCAACTTTTTGTCCTCCTATAAAAATCATGAGTGTAGGTATACTTCTTATACCATATTCAGTAGCAGTACTAGGATTTTCATCTGTATTAAGCGTGACAACCTTGATTTTATCTTTGTATTCATTAGCTATTTCATCTATAACTGGTGCAACCATACGACATGGACCACACCAAGGAGCCCAAAAATCTACTAATACTGGACAACTTGATTTTATTACTTCTTCATAAAATGAAGTATCAATAACCTGTGGTACAGACAATGTATTTATCTCCTTTATTTCTTAATTGGAAAAATATTAGCACAAAAAATAGTTTATTTGCTAATATTTTTATTTAACTATATATATTTTTTATATTAAATATTTTTTAATATTAGTAAAAATTATCATTCCTATAAATAATTGTACGATTATTTGATTCTTATCTCGTGGTAGATTTATATGTAAGGTTAATTAAATATAATATAATCTATTAAATTATGTAGTATATTATGTTATGAAGCCAAGTCAATTTTAAAATACTAAGAATATTTTTTATTTTAATATTTGCTCGTCAACTAAAAATTTAATGATACTGCCTTAAATTCAAGGAGGAATAAATGTCTCAATCTGTAGAAGAACGGACAAGAATTAAGAATGAGCGCTATGAATCTGGTGTAATACCATATGCAAAAATGGGATATTGGGATCCTAATTATGCAGTTAAAGATACTGATATACTAGCTTTATTTCGTGTTAGTCCACAACCCGGTGTAGATCCAGTAGAAGCTTCTGCAGCAGTTGCTGGTGAATCATCTACAGCAACTTGGACTGTTGTATGGACAGATTTATTAACAGCTTGTGACCTATACAGAGCTAAAGCTTATAAGGTAGATGCAGTCCCGAATACTACAGACCAATATTTTGCTTTTATTGCTTATGATATAGATCTGTTTGAAGAAGGTTCTATTGCTAATTTAACTGCTTCAATTATTGGTAATGTATTTGGTTTTAAAGCTGTTAAAGCTTTACGACTAGAAGATATGCGTATACCTGTCGCTTATTTAAAAACTTTCCAAGGTCCTGCTACTGGCCTAGTAGTAGAGCGTGAACGTATGGATAAGTTTGGCCGTCCATTTTTAGGTGCAACAGTGAAACCTAAGTTAGGTTTATCTGGTAAGAACTACGGTAGAGTTGTTTATGAAGGTCTTAAAGGCGGTTTAGATTTCTTAAAAGACGATGAAAATATTAACTCTCAGCCTTTCATGCGTTGGAAAGAAAGATTTCTATACTCTATGGAAGGAGTGAACAGATCAATTGCAGCAACTGGAGAAGTAAAAGGCCACTACATGAATGTCACAGCTGCTACAATGGAAGATATGTATGAGAGAGCTGAGTTCGCTAAACAACTAGGAACAGTCATTATAATGATTGACCTTGTTATTGGTTATACGGCAATTCAAACTATGGGAGTATGGGCCCGTAAAAATGATATGATTTTACATTTACACCGTGCTGGTAATTCAACTTACTCTCGTCAGAAAATACATGGAATGAACTTCCGTGTTATTTGCAAATGGATGCGTATGGCTGGTGTAGATCATATTCATGCTGGTACTGTAGTTGGTAAACTAGAAGGTGATCCATTAATGATTAGAGGCTTCTATAACACTCTACTTCTAACACATTTAGATATAAATTTACCACAAGGTATATTTTTTGAACAAGATTGGGCTTCTTTACGTAAAGTTACACCAGTTGCATCAGGTGGTATACATTGTGGACAAATGCATCAGTTATTAGATTATCTAGGTAATGATGTTGTTCTACAATTTGGAGGAGGAACAATAGGTCATCCAGATGGAATACAGGCAGGTGCAACAGCTAATCGTGTAGCATTAGAAGCTATGGTTTTAGCTCGTAATGAAGGTCGTGATTATGTTGCAGAAGGACCACAAATATTACGTGATGCAGCTAAAACCTGTGGTCCTTTACAAACAGCTTTAGATTTGTGGAAAGATATTACTTTTAATTATACTTCTACTGATACAGCTGACTTTGTTGAAACTCCAACAGCTAATGTATAATTTATATCGATTCTTTATTTTATAATCCAATTTATTATCATAATATAAAATGAAAATAAACGATTAATGTTTTTAATTTAACAGATGCAATAATATTATTAAGGAGTTTTTAATAGTGAGATTAACACAAGGAACTTTTTCTTTCCTTCCGGACTTAACAGATGATCAAATTAATAAACAGATCCAATATGCTATTCAGAATAGTTGGTCTATTAGTATTGAATATACTGAAGACCCTCATCCTCGTAATAACTATTGGGAACTATGGGGTTTACCATTATTCGATATTAAAGATCCTGCAACTGTATTATTTGAAATTAATAGTTGTCGTAAGCAATATCCTAGTTTTTATATCAAACTTAACGCATTTGATAATACTAGAGGTACAGAAAGTTGCGTACTATCTTTTATTATAAATAGACCAGCTTATGAACCAGGATTTGAACTAGTTAGAACAGAAGATATTGGCAGAAACCAAAAATATAGTTTCCGCAGCTATGCAACTGCTAAACCAGAAGGTTCTAGGTATTAATTTAGATTAACCTTATAAATAGTTAATCCAGAGGGTTTAATAATATTATTAAACCCTTTTTATAATATTAAACGTAAAAATCGCTAATATATATTTGATATAGATAAATAAAAATATGATGGATAATACTTTAGTAAATTTACAAGAAGAATATGAAAAAACCCAAATTCAGGAAGTGTTAGATGAATTACAACAAGAATTAGTAGGTTTACAACCAGTCAAAACTAGAATCAAAGAAATAGCAGCTTTATTATTAGTTGATAGATTAAGAAAAAACGTAGCTTTAGTATCTGGAAGCCCTGGACTACATATGTCTTTTACTGGAAGCCCTGGTACAGGTAAAACAACAGTAGCCATGAAGATGGCTGATATTTTACACAGGTTAGGTTATATTAGGAGAGGTCATTTAATGACTGTTACTAGGGATGATCTTGTCGGTCAATATATTGGTCACACAGCACCAAAAACTAAAGAGGTTCTTAAACAAGCAATGGGAGGAGTTTTGTTTATTGATGAAGCTTATTACCTTTATAAACCAGATAATGAAAGAGATTATGGTGCGGAAGCAATTGAAATCTTACTACAAGTTATGGAAAACCAAAGAGATGATTTAGTTGTAATCTTTGCTGGATATAAAGATAGAATGGATAAATTTTATGAATCTAATCCAGGGTTATCATCAAGGGTAACAAATCATGTAGATTTTCCAGATTATACAGCTGAAGAATTATTAGCTATTGCTAAACTAATGTTAGAGGAGCAACAATACCGTTTTGCGCCAGAAGCAGATAAAGTTCTCTTAGAATATGCTAATAGAAGAATGAAACAACCACATTTTGCAAATGCTCGTAGTATACGCAATGCTATTGATAGAGCAAGAATGAGGCAAGCCAATAGAATTTTTATTAGTGGTGATAAAATTTTAACTAAAAATGATTTAGTGACTATTCAAGCAGAAGATATATTAAAAAGTAGATTATTTACTCAATAGATATATCTACTACATTGACAAAGTATGTATTTTCATATAGTATTAATCTAGTAAAGTCTACAAATATGGCGATATAGCCAAGTGGTAAGGCAGGGGATTGCAAATCCTTTATCCCCAGTTCAAATCTGGGTATCGCCTCACTATTATCCTAAAATAGAATATAGTTGGGGATGTGGTGGAATGGTAGACACAACAGACTTAAAATCTGTTGATTTTTAGTAATCGTGAGGGTTCAAGTCCCTCCATCCCCAGTATACAATATAAAATAATAATACGAGTTATGTGTATATGTGTAAACTGCAGACATGTTCATAGTTGTTTAACTTATTATCTAATTCAAAAACAACATAAAAAGCATTATAGTATAAAAATAAATAATAATTTTTTTATACCTCAAAGAACCTTAATTAATATTAATATTAATTATTGTAATTTGCATCTCATTTTTGATTGGGATTTAATAGAATGCCTATCATTTACTGAGGTTCCTGGTAATTGGATTAATTATTAAAAAGTATGTAAATATTATTAACAGTTTATGATAGTGAATATTTTTTTAGTCTTGTTTTCAATATTTCTGTGCTAACATTTGATGTTCTAACTAATGCAATTCTTCCTGTACGCGCTATCTCGATAATGCCATATTGTTTTAATAAATTTTCAATAGCAACTATTTTACCTGGATCACCTGTTGCTTCCAAAATTAAGTATTCATTAGCCATATCTACAACTTTTGCTCTAAAAATATTTGCTATTTCGAGTATAGAAGATCTATTTTCTACTAAAGCATGTATTTTAATTAATACTAACTCTCTTTCTACAGATGGAATTTCAGTTATGTCTTGAACTTTTAATATATTTATTAACTTATATAACTGTTTAGTTAATTGTTCTATTGTTCTATTATCACCATTAACTATCATTGTAATTCTTGAAATACCTATTTGTTCAGCTGGCCCAACAGCAAGACTTTCTATATTAAAACCACGCCTTGCAAATAAACCAGCAATGCGAGATAATACTCCTGCTTCATCTTCTACAAGAACAGATAAAGTATGTTTCATACAATATTTCCTCAATATTTAATATATAGTATATTTAAGTTAAATTTTATTTGTAATTACTTATGTAATGTTATAATAATTTGCATATATTACACAATATTTTTTATAAACCTAAAAAAAAACAATTATTATTTGTGTTAGATAAATCTAAGAAAGAAAAAAAAAGAAATGATGTGGAAACATTGGTTAATGAAAAGATTAATTATAATCAGATACGCTTAATTGATGTTTCTGGATCCCAATTAGGTATATATTCCTCTAAAGATGCTATGAATATGGCATTAAATGCAGGTTTAGATTTAGTATTAATTAGTGAGAAATCTAATCCTCCAGTATGTCGTATAATAGATTATGGAAAGTATAAATTTATTCAAGAAAAGAAAGCTAAAGAAGCTAAGAAAAAACAACATAATGTTACAATAAAAGAAGTAAAAATGAGATATAAAATAGATGTCCATGATTATAATGTACGTATAAACCAAGCATTACGTTTTTTACAATCAGGCGATAAAGTTAAAGCTAATGTAATATTTAGAGGTAGAGAAATTCAACATGCTCAGTTAGCTATTGAATTGTTGAACAAAATGGCAAAAGATTTAAGCAAAATATCAGAAATTCAACAACCTCCTTCAAAAGATGGAAGAAACGTAATTATGATTTTATCACCTAAAAAAATACTATAACATTAAATATATCATTTTTACATTATTAAATAAATCTATTTATATATATCAAATAAGGAAAGATAAATGTCTCGTTATAGAGGACCTAAACTAAAAATATCTAGAAGATTAGGAGATTTACCTGGACTAACTAGAAAAAATTCTAAGAAAGTAGCACCAGCTGGTGAACATGGTCAACAATCTCGTAAAGCTTCAGAATATTCTCTAAGATTAGAAGAAAAACAAAAATTAAGATTTAACTATGGACTAAGTGAAAAACAGTTATTAAAGTATATTAAGATAGCTAAAAAAGTGACTGGTTCAACTGGTTTAATCTTGTTACAAATTCTAGAAATGAGGCTAGATAATATAATATTCCGTTTGGGACTTTCTCCTACAATTCCTGCTGCAAGACAATTAGTAAACCATGGTCATATACTAATCAATAATAAGAAAGTATCTGTTTGTAGCTATCAATGCAAACCAGGTGATAATATTAAAATACAAAATAAAAATACATCGCAAAATTTAGTAAAAAGTTATTTAAATTTTCCAACTTTAGCAAGTATACCTAATCATTTAGAATTAGATAATAAAAAACTTATAGCAAAAGTAAATGCTATAGTTGAGCGTGAGTGGGTTGCCCTAGAAATGAATGAACTGTTAGTTGTAGAATATTATTCAAGAAAATAAAATTTGTAGTTTAATTGAAAATAGTCATTTTGACTATTAGTTAAAAATCTAGGCTGTTGAAAAATATATTTTACCATCTTACAGGTTGTCTACTTGTGAATGACCAAATAAGTCTCTGAACCATTGATTGAAAATCTAATAACTTATTAGAGAATATTTGTTTTATTTTATGATTATTACCGATATATTTATGATTTTTAATAAATTCATAAGACTCTTTAGAAGGAATAAAAAAGATATTTTTCTTTTGTATTTTATCATTAAAGTCATAAGTACTTATTAAATCTTCCAAATTATAAACAAGAACTTTAGGTCTATTTAATAATCTATAATCACTATTTTGACATTTAAATTTTTGCCAAGCTTTTAATAAAGTAGAGTAATTAGTAAAAACTATTTGATCATTCTTATTATTATAAGTATAGTTTAATAACTTTATTTTCTTTAATTTTTTATTATATGCAAAAAAGGGTTGAATAGTATATATAGGTTGACCTTGAAAAGAATTTCTACTATGTTTTTGATTCTTATGAAATTGAATATTTTGATAATATTTGTATTTATAAATAAGTTTACCTAGTTCTTCAATATCAGGAATTAACCTAATTTGTATACTTTGCAAATTTATATGTGTTAGTTTGTAATATGCAGATAAAGAACTTGAAAAAATATTCAATTGGTTTTGTGTATCAGAAAAATTGTATAATTTTTTTATATAATTTATATATTCTTGCGCATCTGAAGGATTTATAAAAAACAAACCGTAATAAATAGAAGGTACTTTTCTATCTATTATAAAATTAGTGTAATACCATTTATATATTCTATCTGCGGTTTTAAGATTACTCTTAGTATTCTCAGAAGAATCAGCTAATATAATTTGATTTAAATTATTAGTTACTGTAAAAATAGGAAAAGGTTGTTGATATAGAATTTTTAAAAATGATGCTTGTTTTTTACTTAATAATAAAATATTAGGAGAAAATAATGAAAAACTTTTAGGTACAGAAAAGTTGAAACCTTTTCTCCAAATATAAGAAACATAATTTTTATTACTCGAAGTTAATTTGGTTGAACTTAAACATGTTTCAATTCTGCCAGATAATAAAGCTTTACTAAAATCGAGCAAAAATTTTTTCTGTTCTGTTTTATAAATTAAAATACCTTCTAATTTTAATTGATTGATATATTTTTCTGATTGTATATTTCGAACAGACAAAAAAATTTTTTCTTGCCAATACTTATTAATTAATCTTCCAACAATTGTACGAGTAACAAAAGGCTGATTTGAGATGAAAGTACTAGCACTATAATCAGATGAGAATCTATTTTTTGCAAACAAAAAAGAATGTAAATTAATATTCATATAATATATAATTCAAATATGAGTTAGATCTAAGAATAACATATAAAGTTGAAAAACAAAATTTATAAATTATTTTGAATTTAATTAAAAAAATGGAACTGGTGGGAATTGAACCCACGTCCATAATAATATACTATATAAAGTCTAACTATATTATTATGATGTATTTAATTAAATATATATAGTTAAATATAAGTCTAATAAAGTATGATTTGATAGTAACTTAACTGACTACTTATCTTAAATATCAATTGATTTTTACACCATCACTTAAGAGCAATCAAACAAAATATATCAAATAAATGTGCTGATCAACATTATTTGAATTCTAGTAAAAGTTTTTAACTATTTAAATTTTATACACAAAAAATTTAAACACACGTTAATTTTCTAGATAAAGTTAATATATTACTTCTAGCATTTATTATTAATATTAAATTAACAAGATGTATATTTACGACATAATATAGCATAATATATGTAGAAACCTTACAGTCCCTTAGATATTTTTATCTTTTTATTAAATTGTACATACAATTGTATACTATAAAACAAAAAAACAAAACCCATGCATTAAATTTTATTTATTATATGGCTTATACTATAAATATTTTATTTTACATAAAAATATTTAACTATTAATAAGTACTGAATGTTAAAATACATTATAATATCTTTAAACAATAAACATTTATAATTTGTTAGTAAATTTTATAATCTTAATGAGCGTGGAAGGAATCGAACCTTCGACTTTCAGATTCGGAATCTGATACTCTATCCACTGAGTTACATGCCCCCCAACATTTAATTGTTATTTTTATTATCTTTAAATATAAAAACCATAATAAACTACGAAATTTATATGTTTTTAGCTTTCAGTAATTTATATTATAATTAAATAGTTAATTTTGCACATAAACTTGATTTAAAAGTAAACATAAATTAGCTTTATATAATTCTTTAGATATATACTGTATATGCTGTAAAGAAAATGATTTTATATAATCATGTTTACCAACTAGTTGATAAATTAAAACATAATTATTTGCTGTAAAACAAACAGGATAATTATGGAAACCAGAAGATTCGGGTAAATAAAAAACAAGCTATTTTATAATTTTGAATAATTTTAATTAGACAATAGTTACAATCCATAGTTTCTTATAATAGGTTTAGTTTTATATTATTGCTATTAATATGAATATTATATTTAAAATTATATATTATTATGAATGCTAATACAATATATCAAAATCAATTATAATATTTATGTTAGTTGAACTTTATAGGAGATATAATGAATGCAAGATGCTATTACCAAAATTTTAAATCAATACGATTTAAAAGGTAAATATTTAGATAAAATAGCTATAGAAGAGTTAGATAATTATTTTGTGAATGCATCTAATAGAATTCAAGCTATAGAAATCATCAATTGTCAAGCAGCTCAAATAATCAAGGAGGCAGCAGCTCGATTATATGAGGAACAACCAGAATTATTAAAACCTGGTGGTAATTCTTATACAACTAGAAGATATGCTGCTTGCTTACGTGATATTGAGTATTATTTAAGATATGTAACTTATGCAATAGTTGCTGGAAACAATAATATTTTAAGAGAACGTGTTTTAGATGGATTAAGAGATGTATATAATTCTTTAAGTGTTCCTATTGCACCAACAATTAGAAGTATTAGACTTTTACAAGACGTAACACAGGAAGAAATAACATTAAAAAATATCTATGCTATCAATTGTATTATTGAGCCATTTGAATATCTAATTAAAAATTTGAGTGAAGAGGATATATAAACTCTAATCACAATAAATAATATTTTCATAAAAAATATTTGATCTGTGTATTTTTATATATTAAAAATAAATCCAGACAAAACAGATCGAATATATTATCATTAATAATATAATATGTATTTTACGATCAAACTAAAACATTCATAAAATGATTGAAATACCAAGAATAAGCTCGTATAACATAACAATCCAACTCATCAGTTTATTTACAGGTTTTTTTTATCTACAGTCTTATCAACAATTCCTTCGCAAACTGGAGATTGGGGTATAATTGCAGGATCCTTAATAGTAACTTTGAATGAAATATTGAGTAAGCAAATATATAAGTATTTAAAGAAAAATTATAAATTGCCCATATTAAAGATGCTTAACTGTATTAGAATAGGTATCATATATGGTTTATTCGTAGATGCTTTTAAATTAGGGAGTTAAAACTTAGATATAAATTACATTTATAATAAAAATATTTAGAAAATTTTAATTTATATCTAATTGAAACTTTCTAAATATTAGAAATTCATTTTTGTGGATAATTAATATTAATATATAAACAATTGCACTAAATAACTATTGGTGTTGATACAACTTCAGTAACCATATTTAAGAATAGTGCTGGATCACCTGCTTTAGGCTTTTGTTCCTGAGGTCGAAATGTTCTTACTGCACCAGCCCATGATAATTGAGGCATACCTTGTTTCATTCGAAACTCTATACCCATACGAGGAGTTTTTAAATTAAAGGGCATTTCACCTTTACTTCTTTGAGCAATTACACGTCTTCTTTGATATGGAACTGTATTATCACCGAAATTTTCCATATATTCATCACTATCTAATAGGATATCAAAGAATATTTTTAAACCTTTAGAAGCAATTATAATTGAAAAAGCTAGCTTTTCTCTTTGATTATATATATCTCTACCTAAAACTCTTTGAATACACATTTCAACAAAACGATAATTATTATTAGCATTATAATTAAGTGTACGAAAGGATTCAGAAAGTAACAATCCTTTAATAAAATCTTTAACTTTAATTTGATTAAATCTTAATTGAGATTCTAAGAAAGGTTGAGCTGTTATACTTAAAATTTGATGTTCACTAAAAATTTGACGATAGGCAGCCCAAATAATTTCGTCCATTTCTACGGCTTCAGGAAGATTTTCAGTAGTATATATTTTAGATTGCTCTTCACCAGGCAAATATTCAAAACCATCTACTCTCTGATTTTGTGTGGATAATGAGTAATTTAGTAAAGGTATAGACATAAGAACCTCCAGATTCATTTTATTGACAAAATATTGTCTAAAACTTATATAATAATGCAAATAATACAATAATATTATATAGACAAAGTGTCAGGATCATTATTTTTATATAGTATTAGGTACATCATATGTATAATACTATATTATACTAGAATTATAAGATTAAACCTTCTTCAATTAACTAACAATACAAATAAAAACACTTACGCACTGATGTAAAAAATGAAACATCATATTGTGAATATACATTAATATAAAATTAAATAAAAATCATGGATAAGAAAAATCAATTAACCCTTGAACAAGAATTTCAATTAGCTATTTATCGCCAAAAAGTTTACAAACTTAATAATGAAAAAATTAAAAAACATCTGTTATTAACACTTAAACAAATGATAATAAAAGACAATATGATTAAATATTTTATAAAAAATTCTTTATCATGAAAATATTAAATAATATTAATTTGTTATATAGATTATTATATAAATATTTTATATTGTATTAATGATACTAATACATCAGCTGCAAATAATATAACAGCTGAAACAGCTAAGCCCTTTATATCAAAACTTTAAGGAGAGCTACATGCTTGATGCATTTTCTAGAGTTGTAATAAATTCAGACACTAAAGCTGCTTACGTTGGTGGTAGTGATTTAAAAGCTCTTAAAAACTTTATTTCAGAAGGCAATAAACGCTTAGACGCTGTTAATTCTATTGTTTCTAATGCTAGTTGTATCGTTTCAGATGCCGTATCGGGAATGATTTGTGAAAACCCAGGTCTTATAACTCCTGGTGGCAATTGTTATACTAATCGTAGAATGGCAGCATGTTTGCGTGATGGAGAAATTATTTTAAGATATATTTCTTATGCACTTCTTGCAGGTGATGAATCAGTCTTAGAAGATAGATGTCTAAATGGATTAAAAGAAACATACATTGCCCTTGGAGTACCTACTAATTCTTCAATAAGAGCAGTAACTATTATGAAAGCTGCATCTATTGCATTTATTTCTAATACAGCTTCACAAAGAAAAATTGATATAGCTAGCGGAGATTGCTCTGCATTATGTACAGAAGTTGGTGCTTACTGTGATCGTGTAGCTAGTGCTATCAAATAAATACCTTCAAACATACTAAGAAGTAAAGAAGCAGAAAATATCGACATATTAGTTTACTAGGAAATAAATTATGAAATCAGTTATTACTACAGTAATTAGTGCAGCTGATGCTGCTGGACGTTTTCCTTCTAGTTCAGATCTTGAATCTGTACAAGGAAACATTCAACGCGCTTCTGCACGACTAGAAGCAGCAGAAAAACTAGCTGACAATCATGATGCAGTTGTAAAAGAAGCAGGTGATGCTTGTTTTGCCAAATATTCATATCTAAAAAGTCCAGGCGAAGCTGGTGATAGCCAAGAAAAAATCAATAAGTGTTATAGAGATCTAGATCATTATATGAGATTAGTGAATTACTCACTAATTGTAGGTGGTACTGGTCCTCTTGACGAATGGGCTATAGCTGGAGCTCGCGAAGTATATAGAACACTGAACCTTCCAACAGCTGCTTATATAGCATCATTTGTATTTACACGTGACAGATTATGTGTTCCTAGAGATATGTCTGCACAAGCAGGAGTAGAATATGCATCTGCTTTAGACTATATTATTAACTCTTTATCATAAATTGATACGATTATATAATTACGATAAAGTAATTTAATTCATAAAAAACAACCAAAATTAATAATTTTAATTTTGGTTGTTTTTTATAAATTTTTTGAATGCATATTAATTAATAAAAATAGTATTACACTAATAAACTGTATGCTTATATAAATTACTTTGAATAAATATATGAACTTAACACTAATAGATAACAAATGTATTAATATATCTTTTATACTACTTTTAATAAACTTAATAATATATTGGACTAACATAGCATTTAAAAAATCAAATATATTATACAAGTTAGGTAATATTCTGACTATCAGTATTAATTTATTACTCAGTACTTCTCTCATTCTACGATGGTTATATAATGGATATTTCCCTTTGAGCAATTTATATGAGTCATTGATTTTTTTAACATGGTCATTAAGTTTTCTTCAATTAATACTAGAAAAACAAAACAAAAGTCCATTTGTAGGTGCTATTACAACACCTATAGAGTTATTTACTGCAGGATTTGCTAGTCTTTCATTACCTGAAAATATGCAACAAGCTTCACCTCTTGTACCAGCCTTAAGATCTAATTGGTTAATGATGCATGTTAGTATTATGATGATAAGTTATGCAACATTAATATTAGGTTCCTTACTATCTATTTTATTTCTTATTTTATATAAAATCAAAAATATGAACAGTATTTATATAAAAATAAACTCTTCAATGCAAACCACACAAAAATTAAGCAGAATAACTCTTCTAGAAAGTATAGATAATTTAAGTTACCGAATAATTGGATTAGGTTTTCCATTATTAACAATTGGTATTATAGCCGGTTCTGTATGGGCTAATGAAGCTTGGGGTTCTTATTGGAGTTGGGACCCTAAAGAAACTTGGGCTTTAATAACTTGGTTAGTATTTGCAGCATATTTACATTCCAGACTAAATAAATCATGGGCAGGTGAAAAAGCAGCTGTTTTAGCTTCTATAGGATTTATAATTGTATGGATCTGTTATTTAGGTGTTAATTTTTTAGGGCAAGGTTTACATAATTATGGTTGGTTTTTATAAATAATTTTATGTTAATTCTTATCTAAATTTATCAAACAAAATACGATATCAACATATAATATAAAATATGATATTTATTACACGTTACTATTATATAGCAAACATGAATACACAAATTTTAATTAGTATTATTCCATCTACATCTCCTTGGTCAATATCGAGTGCTGTTGTTATGATTATTTGCAACCTATTATGTATAGGATTAGGAAGATATGCAATACAGGTTAGAGGTTTAGGACCTTCTATACCAACTTTGGGCTTAAAAGGTTTTGGTTTACCCGAATTATTAGCTACAACAAGCTTAGGACATGCTATAGGAGCTGGCGCAATTATAGGTTTAAGTAGTATAGGAATAATAAATTAATTAAGAATAGAATTAAGGTCCTTCATAAAATGTACCGATTTGTCGAAATTTATTATATCTTAGCTCTTTTCTAATAGATGGTAAAAGTTTTAAAAGCATTTGAAGTTCAGATATTAAAGATTCTTTTAGAATATATGCTGCCTGGGCAGGATTAGACTGAGATGCTCCAATAGGTTCTTGTATAACTTTATCAATTATACCTAAAATTTTTAAGTCAGTAGAAGTAATCTTTAAGGCTTCTGCTGCTTCTAATGAACGTTTACTATCTTTCCATAAAATAGCTGCACAAGCCTCAGGGGTCGCCACAGTGTATACGGCATATTCAAGCATTAAAATTTTATCACCTATTCCTATCCCTAAAGCACCACCAGAACCACCTTCTCCTAAGATTGTACAAATAATAGGAACGTTAAAAGAAAACATTTGTCTAAGATTAATAGCAATTGCTTCTCCCTGGCCTAATTTTTCAGCATCTATACCAGCCCAAGCACCAGGAGTATCAATAAAAGTTAAAATAGGAAAGTTAAATTGATTAGCATGATTCATTAAACGTAGAGCTTTACGATAACCGCCAGGAGAAGCCATACCAAAATTTCTTAAGACATTATCTTTGGTGTCTTTACCTCTTTGATGTCCAACAAAAACAACTGTATAACCCTTTAATTTACCTATACCTCCAACTAAAGCAGGATCATCTGTACCTCCTCTATCCCCATGAAGTTCAATCCATTCATCCATAATATAGGGTATATAATCTAATGTAGTTGGCCTATCTGCTTGACGTACTAAATGTAATCTTTGTAAGGGAGTTAAGGATTGAAAGACATCATATTTTAGAACAGACAACTGATGTCTAAAAGAAGTTAATTCTTTATCTAAAGAAACCTGTTGGTCAATAGATATTTTACTTAATTGCTGTATTTGATATTCTAATTCTAATATAGGTTTTAAAAAATCTAATGGTAAAGCTTTGCGCATCGTCATATAATATATAAATGTAATAGTAAATTAAAAATATGAATGTATATATTAATGATTTAATAATCAAAAATCATATTATAAATAATTTTAAAAAGCGGAATAAATAATCATAAATTAAAGCCGTCATATTAGCTATAGTATTTGTTGATTCTATAAACTCATTAGAAATATAAACCATATTTTGCAAAAGTAAATTTGTTAATTGAAATAATACAGGATCATCAAAACGTTGAGAGACTCTTGTTGCAGCTCTTACTAAATCATCATAATTGAGACCTCTTTCTCCTTTTATATAATCATAATGACATAAAAATGGAGATTTGCTACATGATTTAGAAAAAAGGTTCAAGTTGGTAATATATTTATGTTTGACTTTATATAAAGGAGTTATGTCAATCACAGTATTATTTAATAAACCTGTTTGTGCTGTTTCCACTAGTGAATTTTTAGGTATTAATATAGAAGAAAGATTAATATTGACTTTAATCAAAACATAATTGTATTTAATCTGAATTTTTGTAACATAACCTATATTCACTCCTCTCATCAATACATCTGACCCTTCGCTCAGTCCGTATGCATTATTTAATAGGATAAAAACAGAATATTCGCTTTTTTTTTATATTTACATTAAACAAGATAGCAAATAAAAATATTATAAAAATAGAAAAAATAACGACACTATTTATATGTTGCCATGCTGGACTTAAATCAATTTTTTTCATAAAAATTCATAACAATATTAACTCTAATTTAGTATAGATAAAAATAAAGATAACTAGCATAAAAAATTTATGCAAAAATATTTATGAAAAAGTACTATTTGTTACTACTATAATATTTATAGTTCTAAAGAAAAACACTTTTTCATAAATCAAACAAATTAAAATTGTAAAATGCTATAACAATTAATAAGCTAGTCCCATACTTCTTGTTGTTTCAGACCCTAAGTAAACACGTATACTTAAAAAATCAGTTGGGCAAGCAGTTTCACAACGCTTACAACCTATACAATCTTCTGTTCTAGGTGCAGATGCAATTTGTGCTGCTTTACAGCCGTCCCATGGAACCATTTCTAGTACATCACATGGGCATGCACGTACACATTGAGTACATCCAATACAAGTATCATAAACTTTCACATTATGCGCCATAGGGATTAACTTGACCTTAAATAAATAATTAAATACAAAAAATTTAAAGATCTAATCGAATAATAATAATCAATAGACCTTAAAACATAGTATGCACTAATATATATTAAAAAAACAAAAACTTCATAAAACGTCAAATCTAGTTAGAGAGACTACATATAATTTTACTATTATCTATTTAATATATAATTGTTTGATAAGCAGAATAGTGAATATCAGTTAAAGCAGTCTCTGATTCTGAAGGTGGAACAATTTGCCAAAACATAGGTAAAAATTTTGACCAATTGTTTAAAATATATTGAGCTTTTACACTCTTGGTTTTTATTTCATATAATTCTATAAGATTTTTTAATTGCTTTTCCCCTTCATGAGTTTTAATCCTTTGATATTTTACAATTTGATTATTAATTTTAGATTCTAAATCACAGTCTTCATCAAGAAAATAAGCTAAACCACCTGTCATACCAGCACCAATATTCCTTCCAGCTGATCCCAAAACAACTACTAAACCTCCTGTCATATACTCACAAGCATGATCACCAACTCCTTCAACAACAGCTTCAGCTAACGAATTTCGGACTGCAAATCTTTCACCAGCTTGACCACTAACAAATAAATAACCACCTGTTGCTCCGTACAAACATGTATTACCAATAAGAACAGGTTTACTTTGATCAGCCAAGCTACTAATTGTCGGAACAATAATTATTTCTCCACCATTCATACCTTTACCAACATAATCATTAGCTTCACCTACTAAATTTAAATAGATACCTTTCAAAATAAAAGCACCAAAGCTTTGACCAGCTACACCACTGAAATTTAGTTGTAAATTACCTTTAAAACCATAATTACCATATTTTTTAGCAATAAAACCAGATATCCTTGCGCCTACAGTTCTATCTGTGTTTGTAATATTTATTTGCTTAATTATATCTTCTTGCTTCTCAATCGCCTCTAATACATCTGTATCATTTAATAGAGCATCATCTAAACCCTTGTTATTAGAATGTACAGTGTTATGGTTATTAAAATTATGATTTTTAATTGAATAGTTTAATAAAACAGATAGACTTAAATACTTTGTTTTACTCAAACTTATATAATTTTGTCTAATCAAATCTGTACGTCCTATAATATCTGATATAGATGAATAACCTAAAAAAGATAAAATTTCTCTTATCTCCTCTGCAATAAAAACAAAAAAGTTAACTAAATCTGCAGGTATACCTGGATAACGTTTGCGCAAATCTTCTCTTTGAGTAGCAACACCTACAGGACAATTATTTGTATGGCATATACGAGCCATAACACAACCTGTTGCTATCATAGCGACTGTACCAAAACCAAATTCTTGTGCACCCATTAAAGCAGCTAAAATAATATCTTTACCTGTTCTTAAACCTCCATCTACTCTCAAAATAACTCTATCACGCAACTGATTTTCAACTAAAGTTTTATGAACTTCTGATAAACCTAATTCCCAAGGAGATCCCGCGTGTTTAATCGAGCTTAGAGGCGAAGCTCCAGTACCACCATCATGACCAGAAATTTGAATAATATCAGCATTAGCTTTTGCTACACCTGCAGCAATAGTACCGATACCTATTTCTGCTACTAACTTAACAGATACTCGTGCACTAGGATTAATTTGATGTAAATCAAAAATCAATTGCGCTAAATCTTCAATAGAATAAATATCATGATGAGGGGGAGGAGAAATTAGTGTAACACCTGGTTTACAATTACGCAACTTAGCAATATACGAACTGACTTTTTTACCTGGAAGCTGACCACCTTCTCCAGGTTTAGCTCCTTGAGCTATTTTAATTTCTAATTGTTGTGCATTAATCAAATATTCAGGTGTTACACCAAAACGCCCAGATGCAATTTGTTTAATAGCAGAACTAGCTAAGTCTTTTGGTTTCAAACCTTTTAAATGAGGAAAACTATTAGATATGCCTGAAGTATCTACATCAGAAATATTTATAAAACGTGTATGATCTTCCCCACCTTCACCAGAGTTAGATTTAGCACCTAGTCTATTCATAGCAATAGCTAAAGTTTCATGAGTTTCACGAGATAAAGCACCTAAAGACATGCCACCAGTACAAAATCTTTTAACTATAGATTCAACCGACTCAACTTCATCTATAGGTATAGAATTATTATTCGAAACAAAACCTAATAAGTCTCTTAAATTGGTAGGTGGGCGGTCTTGCAATAAATTTTTATATTTATTATAAAGATTAAAATCTTGACCACGAACAGCTTTATGTAATGTCTTTGACATTTCTGGGTTATTTACATGATATTCAGCACTTGGTCTATACTGTACATATCCTAAATTAGGCAATTTCTTGAATTGCTTCACATTAACTATATTATTATAAGAATCAAGTGTGCTCACAGCCAACTCATTTAAATTAATACCATTTAAAGATGATGCTGTTCCTTTAAAAGCTAAATCAACTATATCTTTACCTAGACCTAGTATCTCAAATATTTGTGCACCATGATAACTAGATAATAATGATATGCCCATTTTAGACAATATTTTCAATAGTCCTATTTGAATAGCAGAACGGTAATTATGTTGTGCCTCAGTCAAAGTAATTTGAGATAATTTATTATTAGACATGAGTTTTTGCGTTCTTGGATTATACCACCATTGTCTAACTGTTAAAAATGCCATATAAGGGCAAATAGCACTTGCACCATAACCAATTAAACAAGCGAAATGATGAGTACTCCAACATTGAGCACTTTCTACAATTAAAGAAACCTTATGTCTTAAGTTTTTAGATATCAAGTAATGATGTACAGCGCCAACTATTAATAATGGTGGTAAAAAAGCTTTTGTTTTATCTAATACGTCTACACGGTCACTGAGAATAATTATCTGAGAACCTTTATTTATTAATTCAACTGCTAGGTGACAAATCTCTGTAATTTTATTACTAAAATTCTGATTATGAATATCTTGAAGAAAAAATGTATTAATTGTAGACACAGAAAAATCATATCTACTTAAACTAGCTAACTCTTTTTCATTTAAAATAGGAGAATCTAATTTTATAGATTTAGCCATATAATCACTAGGTTTTAAAAAATTACTTTTAGGTCCCAGATAAGTAGTTAAAGACATAACTAAACTTTCTCTTAATGGATCTATAGCTGGATTAGTAACTTGAGCAAAGCGCTGTTTAAAAAAATCATATAATAAATGAGGCTTTTGAGATAATACTGCTAATGGAATATCATCACCCATACAAAAAGTTGGTTCTTTAGCTGAACTAGCCATATGCTCTATGACTAATTGTATATCTTCATTCGTATAACCAAATGCTGTATGTAATAACATCATTCTAAAAGGTTCAATAAAAGAATCATCTAAATAATCTTCAGGCATTAAATATCTCTGATAACTGTTAAGCCACTTCTTATAAGGAAATTGATTAGCTATAGACTGCTTAACAGTCCAATTATCTAAAATTAAATTATTTACCATATCTACACATATCATTTGACCTGGACCCAATCTACCTTTTTCAGTTATCTGGCCTAACTGTTTATTTACTGGAACTACTTCTGAAGATAAACTAATAAAACCATTTTTAGTAATTATATAACGTGCAGGACGTAATCCATTACGATCTAAAGTTGCTCCAACAATTTTACCATCACTAAAAACTACTAAAGCAGGTCCATCCCATGGCTCTTGAAGGCTATTATAATATTCATAAAAATCTACAATCTCAGGAAAGTTTTCTAAAGCTGGTTGGTTTTTATAAGCCTCTGGAATTAAAATCATTAAAGACTCTTGAGGACTCTTACCTGATTGTACTAATAACTCTAAAACAGCATCTAAATTTGCTGAATCACTATTATCAAAATTAGTAATAGGCTTTAAAGATGCAAAATCTTCTGACAGATAACTTTGTTCAAATAAAGATTCCTTTGACTTCATCCAATTTAAATTACCCAATAATGTATTAATTTCACCATTATGAGCTATATATCTCATAGGTTGTGCTAAAGGCCATTTTGGCATGGTATTCGTACTAAATCTTCTATGATATATAGCAAAACTACTTTCATAATTTATATTAGATAAATCTAAATAATATTTAGATAATACCTCTGATTGAACCATACCTTTATATACAATAATATGAGAAGAAAAAGAACAGAAATAAAACTGTTTATTAATATTTAAATGAGATTGTGCAACTAATTTTTCTATTTTTTTTCTAGTAATAAATAAAGACTTTTCTAAAGCATCACCAGATAAAGATTTAGACTGTACAAAGAACTGCATTACTAAAGGCTGATTAGTTTTAGCTTGAATGCCTAAAACAGTATCATCTACAGGAACAATACGCCAATTCAACAAATCGAAACCATTTAAACCTAAAATCCACTCTATTGTATTTTGTATAGACTCCATTTTATCATGAGGCATAAATAACATAGCAACACCAATGTTATTTTGTATTGTATTAGGCAAAAAGTCAGAAAAGATTTTCCATGGAATTTGAGTCATAATTCCAGCACCATCTCCAGAAACATTATCTGCACTACACCCACCTCTATGTTCCATACAGCTAAGTGCACTCAATGCATACTTAACTATGCTATTAGATTGCAAATTGTTAACACAAGTGATAAAACCAACACCACATGCATCTCTTTCAGAGAAGATACAAGGATATTTATATAAATTATTTAACTGATAATTATAATACTTTGATGCTTGCATATATAATTCTTATTTTTTGTTTTATTTTAAAGTTATATATTATTTATTACTAACACTAAATGAAAATATCAGAAAGTTACTAATATAAAAATTATTAACTTTTATGAAAAAGGAGTAGGAATAAATAACTGTTTATTATATTTTTTATAAAATAAACTACGACTATTCGTATAGTATTACATATATTAAAATTAGAATAAAAGATAAAAATGCAAAACTCCCTTGTAATTGGTGACATAATTATTCATAATTAATTTAGATAATTTTGATTTTCACACACTAGATAAATTAAATAATAGAAATGTATAACAAATCAGATGTACATGAAGTTATATACAAAACAGAAGAATTATTAAATGCTTCTGATAACCGATATAAAATAACTATTCAGATAGCAAATCGTGCAAAAAGAAAAAAATACGAAGACTTAGATATAATAGATGATACATCTATGAAACCTATTATTTTATCTATATTAGAAATGATAGATGAAATAACACAACCAGAAATTATAGGAAATTAATTAAGTAAATTTTTTACAGAAGAGTTTAATTGTAATATTTTGTAAAAAAAAAAATAACATCAATTAGTATAATACTTTAATAAGTACTAATCATAAAATATCAACAGTTAAGATTAGTTCTTCAATCAAAACCAACATATTTAGATCAAGGAGAATAATAATTATGTTAGATGCATTTGCTAAAGTTGTAGCTCAAGCTGATGCTAGAGGAGAATTTTTAAGTAATACACAATTAGATGCCTTAGCTAACATGGTTGCTGAAGGTAATAAAAGATTAGATATTGTAAATAAAATTAATTCAAATGCTTCTGCTATTGTAACAAATTCTGCACGAGCTTTATTTTCTGAACAACCTCAACTAGTACAGCCAGGTGGTAATGCATATACTAACCGTAGGATGGCTGCATGTTTAAGAGATATGGAAATAGTTCTAAGATATGTAAGTTATGCTATGGTTGCTGGTGATTCAAGTGTATTAGATGACAGATGTCTAAATGGTTTGAGAGAAACATATCAAGCTCTAGGCACTCCTGGAACATCTGTAGCTGTTGCAATACAAAAAATGAAAGAAGCTTCAGTTAGCTTAGCAAATGACCCAAGTGGAATCACTTCAGGAGATTGTAGTTCGCTAATTGCTGAATTAGGAGTATACTTCGATAGAGCAGCAGTAGCAGTAGTTTAAAATTTTATGACTAACAGGTAAGATAAGGAAAACAAAAATTATGAAAACACCTATTACAGAAGCAATTGCATCAGCAGATAGCCAAGGTAGATTTTTAAGTAATGGTGAATTACAATCGATTAATGGACGCTATCAAAGAGCATCTGCTAGTTTAGAAGCAGCAAAGTCATTAACAAGTAATGCACAAAGATTAATTACAGGAGCTGCTCAGTCTGTTTATACTAAATTTCCATTTACTACTCAAATGCCTGGCCCAACTTATGCATCTAGTGCAATAGGAAAAGCAAAATGCGCTCGTGATATAGGCTATTACTTAAGAATGACAACTTACTGTCTTGTTGTCGGAGCAACTGGACCAATGGATGAATATCTAATTGCTGGATTAGAAGAAATTAACCGTAGTTTTGAACTATCACCTAGTTGGTATATAGAAGCTTTACAATACATAAAAAATAGTCACAGCCTTTCAGGACAAGCAGCAAATGAAGCAAACACATATCTAGACTATGCAATTAATGCCTTGAGTTAAATATATTTATAATTTAATAAAATAATTAAAAATTGAAAATATGTACATATTATGAGCATATATACATATTTTCAACAAAAATATTTATATTTTTGATAGTTATGACAACTAATTAAAGCATTTTTGTTTTCAACAACAAACATTAATACAATATCTACTCTTACTTTACAATATGAAACCTATTATTTTAACTATTCTTGACGGCTGGGGACATTCAACAAATACAAAAGGAAATGCTATTCAGATAGCAAATACACCTACTATAAATAAGCTTTGTAATAATTACCCAAATACTTTATTAAACGCTTCAGCAGAAGATGTAGGATTACCTAAAGGACAAATGGGAAACTCAGAAGTAGGACATACAACTATTGGAGCTGGTAGAATTATTAACCAGGATCTGGTTCGTATTAGCAAATCTATTGAAAATAAATCGTTCTTTAAAAATCAAACATTTGAAAATATTTGTCGGAAAATTCAAATTCAAAATACTAAAGTACATTTAATAGGATTATGTTCCAATGGTGGAGTACATTCTCATATTGACCATCTATTTGCATTAATAAATGTAGTAGTTAAATATAATATTAAAACTTGTATACATATCATTACAGATGGTAGAGATACTTCACCGTATAATTCTAAAATATTTATTAAACAAATAAAAAATTACATTAAAGAACTCAGAAATATCCATATTTGTACTATTAGTGGAAGATACTATAGTATGGACAGAGATTGTCGTTGGTCGAGAACCGAAAAAACATATAAAGTATTAACATATAATGAATTACATACAATAGAAGACCCTATATCACTCATAAATAAATGTTATCAAGAAAATATATCAGATGAATTTATACCACCTACTAAAATAAGTAAAGAAATTATTGAGAATAATGATGGTATTATATTTTTTAATTTTAGGCCAGATAGAATGAGACAATTAGTACAAACATTTATTAAATCGACATTTAAAGGATTTGAGGTCAAAAAATTTCAAAATTTAGAAATAGTAACATTTACAAAATATGATTCAAACTTAGATACTCAAATAGCTTTTCCTTTTAAAAAAAATAATAATTTTATTGGACAAGTCATTTCAAACTATGGTTTAAAACAATTAAGACTAGCCGAAACAGAAAAATATGCGCATGTCACTTATTTTTTTAATGGAGGTATTGAAGAACCTTTTCCTGGCGAAGATAGACAACTCATAGCTAGCCCACAAGTAGAAACATACGATATGTATCCTGAAATGTCTGCTAAAGAACTAACAAAAGTTGCAATTAATGCTATAAATGCAAATATATATACATTAATTGTTATAAATTATGCTAATCCAGATATGGTAGGACATACAGGCAATTTAGAAGCAACTATAAAAGCCATTAATACAGTTGATATATGCTTAAACGAAATATGGAAAGCATGTCAAAAAACAAATAGTACACTAATAATTACAGCAGATCATGGTAATGCAGAATACATGATAGATGAATACAACAAACCCTGTACATCTCATAGCACTAATCCAGTTCCATTCATTTTAGTAGAATCATCTATGACTAATAAAAAAAATTTAAGAAAGAATGGTAATTTAGCAGATATCGCACCAACTATTTTAGAATTGTTAAACTTAAATATCCCTATTGAAATGAACGGTCAATCCTTATTAAGCACTAAAACAATAGTCAAATATAACTAATTTTATATATCTTTATCTGATGTAATAGAAAATACAAAAATTACTATTTTAAACCTTAAAACTTAAAGCCATAATATATAATACATGGACATCACATTATCTAATTCACTAAATTACATTATCAATTTACCACTTAATAATTTACAATCTTTTAATCAACAAACATATAGTTTAATACCTCCCGAATGGAGATTTATACTGATGAGTGATGGATCATTCACTCAAAATTTAAATTCTTTGACAGGTCAACATATTATAACTTGTCCAACATATATAAAAGAAAATTATATATATAAGAGAAGAAAAATAAGAAATATATATTTACAAGATACATTAAACAATAATTTAGCATTTGCTCGGTCAAATTGGATATTAAAAATAAAAAATAATAATATATATACTATTCTAAATAACAAGCAACCAGTGGGAAAATCTTTAATTCAAAATCAAACAGATATTTATAAAGATATACACGAAATATATTATGTGTATTCAATATACTTAGAGAACATATTTGACAGTAAACAACCTATTTGGGGAAGAAAATATACCATATATAATGAATACGAAGCAATTACAACTATACAAGAATTTTTTTCCCCTTATATACTATCCTTTTTATAATTTTAATTATCAATATGTTAAATTTTTTACAAAAAAATAAATTATATAGATTTCAAAATATAATCACAGAGATTAATCAAATTAGTAATATATTAAAAGACTATTCAGATAAAGAATTAAAAGAACAAACTATAAAGCTTAAACAAAAGTTTCGTCAAAAACTTAACTTAAAAACAGTATTACCTGAATCTCTTGCAACAGCTAAAGAAGCTATTAAGAGAGCCACTGGAATAAATTTATTTGATGTCCAATTAATAGGTAGCATTGTTTTACACGAAGGCAAAATAGCAGAAATGAAAACAGGAGAAGGTAAAACATTTGTAGCCATTGTAACAGCATACCTTAATACTTTAACAGGAAGGAGTGTACATATCATCACAGTTAATGATTATTTAGCTAAACGTGATTCAGAATTAGCTCAAAAGATTTGTACATATTTAAACTTAAAAGTAGGTTTAGTTACACAGTTTATAAACTATCAACAAAAGAAAGAATCATATAAATGTAACATCGTATATATTACAAATAGTGAACTAGGCTTTGATTACCTTAGAGACAATATGGCTATAAATTTAAACCAAATAGTTCAGCAAGAATTTAATTTCGCAATTATAGATGAAGTAGACTCTATATTAATCGATGAAGCAAGAACACCACTCATAATATCTGGACCTTTCCATGCAAAAACAGATAAATATAAACAATCTACAAGAATCGCAAGTATTTTACGGAAAGATTTAGATTATGAAATAGATGAAAAAAATAAAAACATCATCTTAACAGAAAAGGGAATTAAACAATGTGAGACTATTTTAAATATTAATAATTTATACGATATTAATAATTCTTGGATACAATACTTACTAAATGCTTTAAAAGCTAAAGAATTATTTTTAAAAAATCAACATTATATTATTAAAAATCATGAAATTATTATTGTTGATGAATTTACTGGAAGAATTATGAATGATAGAAGATGGAGTGATGGTCTACATCAAGCTATTGAATCTAAAGAAGACATCACAATTCAACAAGAAAACAGAACTTTAGCTTCAATTACATATCAAAATTTATTCTTGCTATATAAAAAATTATCTGGCATGACAGGAACAGCAAAAACAGAAGAGGCGGAATTGGATAAAATATATAATCTGGAAGTAGTAGAAATACCTACAAATAAACCATGCAAAAGAAAAGATTTACCAGATTTAGTATATAAGACAGAATACAACAAGTGGCAATCTGTGGCAAATGAATGTTTTGATATGTATAACATTGGTCGACCTACACTTATCGGAACAACTAATGTAGAAAAATCTGAATTACTAGCCAAAATTTTAACAACACTTAAGATACCTTTTAATTTATTAAATGCAAAACCGGAAAATGTATCAAGAGAAGCAGAAATTATTACACAAGCAGGAAGAAAAAATACAATTACTATATCAACAAATATGGCTGGCAGAGGAACTGATATAATACTCGGAGGAAATCCAGAAGCTTTATCGAAACTTATAATTAATAATTATTTAAAAGAAAAATTAAAATTAAAAGTAATATATACATTAAATAAAATAGAAAATAGAATTCAAAATATAATTAATAACTGTATATTAGATATCCAAGAATTAACAATTTATAAATATACAAATCTGGATTCAGAAAAAATAAAGAATTATATTGAATATATAATTAATAATCAAAATATACAAAATAAAGAAGAAAAAAATTTACAAAAATTTTATTTCAAAATACTGGAAGAATATAACAAAATTTGTTATCAAGATAAACAAGAGATTTTAGCATTAGGCGGTTTATATGTAATAGGAACAGAAAGACATGAATCAAGAAGGATAGATAATCAATTAAGAGGAAGAGCTGGCAGACAAGGCGACGTAGGTACATCTCGTTTTTTTCTTAGTTTACAAGATGACTTACTCAGAATTTTTGGTGGAGATAAAATATATCAACTCATGGAAAACTTAAATATTAATGAAGAAACACCAATAGAATCTTTTATTTTAAGTAAAAGTTTAAACTCTGCTCAAAAAAAAGTGGAATCTTATTTTTATGATATAAGAAAACAACTATTTGAGTACGATGAAGTTATAAACAATCAAAGACAAGCAATATATACAGAAAGGAAAAGAATCTTACAATCAAGTTTTACGAGAGACTGTATTATCGAATATGCAGAAAGCACTATAGATGAAATATTAATTACATTTACTCAAGAAGATAATATAAAAAATAAAGAATACATTATAAAACAAATATATAAATTGTTAAACTTAAGTGAAAATTTTTACTTAAGTAATTTTTACAAGATGAATTATAAACAAATACAAGAATTCTTATACGAACAACTACGCATTAGTTATGATTTACGAGAAAGCTATTTAGAACAGTTAAGACCTGGACTAATTAGAAAACTAGAAAAATACTATTTATTACAACAAATAGATAAAGCATGGCAAGAACATATAGACAAAATGGCTATGCTGCGAGAATCTATTAGTTGGAGAAGCTATGGACAACAAGATCCACTAATAGAATATAAAAATGAAGCATTTGCTTTATTTATTAATATGATAACATACATAAGACAAACAGTTACATATCTAACCATGCGTTCACGTTTAATTGTTAACATAAAAAATTATTCATGATAGAAACAAATGTTTTTATTATAAAACTTGACATAACGAATAAAATTTATTAATGTATTTGCATAGTACAAAATGTTAATATATTATTGTAAAAAAAAGCCCCCATCGTCTAGAGGCCTAGGACATCTCCCTTTCACGGAGGTAACGGGGATTCGAATTCCCCTGGGGGTATAAAATTTCAAAAGATACGACAAAGACTAAAAGTATTTATTATTTGTTCTTATTTAATTAAATTTTACTCATTGAAGATTTGAGTTTTACACAAAAATCAGCTAAAGAATTTAATACATTTTTAGTCAACTTATCATTCATAGTATTGATTATAGCACTACCAACAACTATACCATCTATATTCCAATTAACTATTTGAGACACTTGATCCGCAGTACTAATTCCAAAACCCAGCATGATCATTTTATCAGTTTTGCTTTTAATAAGATTGACCGTATCTTCAATTTGTAGATTGATATTTTTCCTCAACCCTGTAACTCCACAGCTACTTACCAAATAAACAGATCCTGTAGATTTAGACAAAATCATCTTAATTCTAGCTTCCGAACTAGTAGGAGAGATAAAAAGAATTAATTCTATACTACATAAATCACATATTTCAATAATATGGTCAACTTCTTCCAATGGTAGGTCTGGAATAATTAATCCTTTTACACCCAAATCTGAAATTTCATTAATGAACTTATAAATACCTCTAACTAACATTGGGTTATAATATGTAAATATAATTATAGGAACATTTAAATCATCTGTTACTTTTTTCAAGATATACAACACTTGCTCAATATAAACACCTTGTCTTAAAGCAATCTGAGAAGATTCTTGAATTATAGGGCCATCAGCCAAAGCATCAGAATAAGGAATACCTAATTCGATTAAATCTGCTCCCTTTTTATCTAATATTTTTAATGCTTCTATGCATAACTGAACATTTGGATAACCCGCTGTAATAAAAGGTACAAAAGCACATGAATTTGTATTATTGCGTAAAAAATTCGTTATTAAATTCATTATTATAATTCAGTTTATTTTTTTAATTCAATATAAAAGAGTAAAGTTAAAAAATTGGGTTGCCCGGGATTCGAACCCGGAACTAATCGGTTAAAAGCCGAGTACTCTACCATTGAGTTAGCAACCCTAATATAACTATATAACAAATAAATAACATAATATATTGACAATATCAAGCCCATAATATATATATATAAATAACTATAATGAAAATTACTTACTTGCATAATAAATTTTTCAAAATTATGCTAGACTGCAAAAAGTTGATTAAAAATTTACCTATTCTAATTGCAATATCTGGAGGTAAAGATTCTTTATGTCTAATAAAATTAATAGAAGATTTTAATAATATATATAATTGTTTCCATTACCTAGAATTCATTTATGTAGATCACCAGTGGAGATCCGATTCAAAACAAAATATTAAACACTTAATAAACTATATTAATAAAACTAAAAGTCAAACATATATTTACCAAATAAATACAATAGACATCTCAGAATCTGTTATGAGACAAATAAGATATCAAATCATTCTTACGCATGCTATAAGAAATAAAAAACAAATTATTTTTACAGCACATAATCAAACAGATCAAATAGAAACATTTCTCTTGAACTTACTTAGAGGCACAGGTCCAGAAGGATTAAATAGTTTACCATTGATAAGAAGAACAACAAATTGTATACAAATAATTAGACCTCTAATTAAATTTCATAAAGAAGATATATTATGGTTTTGCTATAAACTTCATCTGCCTATATGGTCTGATAAAACAAACTATTTTTATACAAATTATAGAAATCGTATAAGAAATGAATTATTACCTTACTTAAAACAATACTTTAGTTCTACAATAGAAAAAAATATTACTCATTTTTTAAGTTTATCTGCTACAGAAAACGAATATATAAAACAAAATGCAATGAAATTATATATTACTAGTAGACACAGATACTATATAGCTATTAACCTCAAAATTATAAAAGATCAACATTTAACTTTACAAAGAAGAGTAATAAATATATTTTTTTACTATAATTTTAATAAGTACTTAAATCAACAAACTTCATATCAATTAATAAAATATTTAAATCTCGGAAATATAAAAAAGAGAACTGTAATACTAGAAAAATTAGTAATAAATATAGATAAAAACTGGATATACATCACATAATAAAATTATAGTCACTTGACTAATTTAGTAACTCATTTATGTTTATTTATAAAAATAATAAGAAAACTAATTATATTTATTTAATTGATAATATAATTAATATATTATATATTGTATTAATTTATTAATTATTAAGGATAAATGAATTATGATTAATTGGCAAGTTATCGGCCAACTAGCTTCACTAGCCATAATTGTATTAGTAGGACCAGCTGTAATTGTTCTACTATCACTACGTAAAGGAAATTTATAAAACCATTTTTTATTAAAAAGAAAAATTAAACATACAATCAAATAATATGCAGATAAAATTGTAATATTAATCTGCATATAAATATAACAAGTACATTAATGAATATAACTTAATAATAATTGTTTACTAATTTCTTGATTAGTTCCAGCAAACTCGTTATCTGAAGTCAGAAATAGCATACAATGACATTCTTTTCTTTCTCTCATTGGAACACAAGGACAGTTCCAATATGAACTTATAACTTCTTTAGCTTTATCTTCATAATGACGACAAGGACATAATGGTGAACCATAAGAATCTTTATGACGAGCTAAACCTTCAATAACTACAGCTGTAACACTTACGTCAGAACAAAAGAATGTACCTGTTCTTTTAGCATAAGTTTGTGAAAATTTACGCATAACCTCTAGACTATTAGGAAGGTGCTTATAATCTGTTTTTTCCATAAATAAAGTTTATAATTAAGATTGATATTTATTATATTATAGTAATCTATCGCGTAAATTAACAGAAAAAATAAATATTAAATTTTGCAATATTTATGTGATAAGATCAAATAAAACTATTATTATTTGATTAACACAATAATATTTAAACTTAAAATAATTCAAAAATAAATTAATCTAAGATACTTATATTATTGTTTATAAAAATTTAAATATTAAATAAAACATATAACCATATGACAGCATCTTATTTACCGTCTATACTAGTACCTTTAGTAGGAATAATCTTTCCTGGAATAAGCATGGCTCTACTATTTTTATACATTGAAGAAGAAAATATATCTTAAAATATATTATAAATATTAACTATTTACTGTACAGGCCATCTTAATAATTAAATATCAAGATGGCTTAAACACTTTAATGATTTAAAAATTAAAAATCAGAATATGATTTTTATATATTTATTCTTATAATGAAGAACCAATACCGGAATAAGAACCATAAATAAAAATTCCTAAAACTGTAATTACAGCAATACCACCAACCGTCGCAACTAACCACAAAGGAACCCGACCTGTACCTGTCATTTTTTTATCCTTAATTAAAATAAAACTAAATAAAGATATTTATTAATTAAAAAAGTAACTTGAAAACAATACTGCAAGAACAAAAATTAATAACAATCCCCAAAATAGAGAGGTACGATTTAATTCTACTGGCTCTTTATTTGGATTAGGACCACTCATTATATATCTCCTAACTTTATCTTTGAATAAATTGCATCGATGTAATAGCACCTAAAAAAAATACTGTGGGTATAGCTAAGCCATGTATAGCTAACCATCTAAAAGTAAAAATTGGATACGATATGGGCTGATTTGAATTACCTTTTGTCATATCAATTACGTTAATTCCTTATAGTTATAATTAAATACCTTTAGTTAAATCTTCTAATTCTTGCTTAGCACTAAAACGATCATTAACTAGTGGAACTTGCTGACGATCCTGAGTAAAATACTCATTAGGTCTCGGGGTACCAAAAACATCATAAGCCAAACCAGTACTCACAAATAACCAACCTGCGACAAACAAAGATGGAATAGTTATACTATGAATAACCCAGTATCTTATACTAGTAATAATATCAGAAAAAGGACGTTCGCCTGTTGATCCTCCTGACATGATAAAAACCTCCTATAAACAGAAATTGCAAAAACAATAAATAAACACTAACAATACAGTACTAATATATGAACTCATAATTACAATTAATTGATAATATAAATATAATGCATTAAAATATCTAGTATCAATCAAAGAATAAATTCATAAAGATAGTAAGTTAATAATTAGATATTTTAATTAAATTAAAATTTTCATTTTTATTAATATATACTATATATATTATACTAGCTTAAGAAATAAATCTAAATAAAAATCTATATATTATGGTAAAATATTGTAATATAGAATTTAAGTTAAATATTTAAGATTGAACCAAATGCTAGTACCAACTTTTAATTGACTTTGAACCATTACTTTGATCTTATATTTACTCAATATATTTTTAACTATTGATAAACCTAAACCTGTACCTTCTAAAGTATGAATATTATTTTCTACTCTTACAAATCTATCAAAAATAGCCTTTTGATCTTCCTCAGCAATTCCCATTCCTTCATCAATAATTTCAATACGGACTAAGTTTTTACAATCTATATCCAGTAAGGAAATATGAACATATTTTAATCGATAGACCCTTAACACAATTTTACTTTCTGAAGGAGAAAACTTTAAAGCATTATTTAAGAGATTAGATATAACTTGTACTATGGAATTTTCATGTGCTAAAATAGACTTAACATTCTCATCCAACTCAACTATTAATTTAATATTATTTTTGTTCGCTATAATCTGAGAAGTATTTATAACTCTATACAAAATTGGATATAAATCAATGTAATCCAACTTATACTCATACTCGGATTCTAAAACAGATAAATCTAGGATATCATTAACTAATGAAGATAAACGCTTAGTTTCATTATGGGCAATAGTCAAAAAATTAATTTTCTCTTTATCATCTAAAGTAGTATTATAATCAATTAAGGTTTCAAGAAATGAACCTATATTACATAACGGGGTTCTCAACTCATGTGATATATTACCTATAAATTGATTTTTTGCTTTATTTAATTTTACTTCTTTACTAATATCCTGTATAATTATTATGATACCTGTAAAAACTATATTATCCAATAAAGTTGTTAATAAAAAACGACAAATCTTTACAGAATTGTAATCCAAATTAATATACACTTCTTCTGTATGAGATTTATTTGTATTTATACAACTGGATTCAACTAATTTATTTAATATTGGTAAAATAGCTTCATTAACATGGATTGGTAAATAACTTTGAACATATACACCAGTTAAATCAATATTAAACCAGTTGAAAATTTCTTGTGCTGTTTTATTAACAAATAATATCCTTAGTTCAGAATCTATTAAAATAGCACCATCACCTATTATAGACATAATCGTTTGCAGTTTATTTTTTTCTGATATTATTTTACCAACATTTTTATTTTCATATGACTGCAATCTATCAACCATTTCATTGAAACTAATAAATAAAGTCGTAAATTCACTATTAATCGGCAAATTCAATCTTTGATCAAAATTACCTGAAGCAATATTCTTAATTCCTAATAAAAGCTGCTTTTTAGCTCCTGAAATTATCAATGTATTAAAAATAAAACCAATAAATAACATTAACCAAACTAAAACAAAAACAAAAATACTCAAATCTCTTATTAACTTAGAAGGAGAAATTCTAGTATTTAAATCTATACCTAAATCTAAACTTCCTAGATGATATCCTGATTTAATTAAAGGAACCGTAATATCAATAATATTAGGATTGAGCCATCTACTAGAATTAATAAGTGGTATATTGAATAAAGATTCTTGATTTTCTAATTGCAGTAAGCTTTGATGTAACTGTAATATACTTTGAACTTTAGTATTATATATAGGCAATCCTAAAAGTAAACTATCATACTGATCAAAAAATAAAATATATCTTATACTAGCTGTATTCAAATAAACTTTTTCAAGAAAATACATAATATCTTTTTGATTATTCATACTATTTGAATCTATAATATTAGCCGCTAATAAAAGACCTAAATCTTTACAAAAGCGCTTTCCAGTAACTATTGAATCCTCTTGCAAAATATTTAAAGAGCAAAAAGTCAGACTGCTCATAATTACAGAAATCATTAGTGTAACAAGAACTATAAAACGATTTGAATTAAAATTTAAACTCAATTTCGAACATATTTCAAGTATTTGGCGATACATATGCTTAATTAATAATATGAAAACTTCACACATCTGCTTCACAAATTTTGAATTGAACTCTCGAGTTTATTAAACATCACATAAGACAATAAGAAATCAAATATAAAGACAGCCAGCAAACATGTAACAACTGATAAAGTAGTTGATTGACCTACTCCTTTAGCGCCGCCAGTTGCTTGTAATCCCCAAAAACAACTAATTAAAGATATAATAAGACCAAAAATAAACGTTTTAAACAAAGATTTTAATATATCTTGAATCATTAAAGAAGATAACGAAGATATAAAAAATACATCTGGATATATATTATATATAGTAAAACAAATAAAAGAACTACTAAATAAACTTGTAATAAAAGCAAAAATGTTTAAACATGGTAACATAAAAATACAAGCTATCACTCTTGGTATAACTAAATATATTAAAGGATTTGTATCTAAAAGGTAAAGTGCATTCAATTGCTCTGTAACACTCATAGTAGCTAATTCAGATGTAAAATAAGATGCTACACGACCAACAATAATAACAGATGTTAATACAGGTGACAATTCGCGAATAAATGCAATCGTTAAAATAGAACCTATTAAGCTTACTGTATTAATATACAAAAATTCTTTGACAATTTGTATTGTAAAAACCATACCTATAAAACAAGCTGTAATTATAACTATACTTACAGAGTCTGGACCAACTATTTTAATTTGTTCTAAAATATTAATGTAACTCCTATTTGAAAATTGCCCTTTTATTCTCTCATAAACTAGAAGATATAAATAATATATGATATCATTTAACATAACTCAACTTCCATATTAATAAATCTATATTTCATAAAAGAATTAAAGTTGCATTTTTGCCCAAAATATACTAAAGTTTTGTTGTATAGGGTGGTTAGCTCAGTGGTAGAGCGCCTGCCTTACAAGCAGGTGGTCACTGGTTCAAGTCCAGTACCACCCATAATGATTAAACCAATTTAAAATCATTAATCTTGTTGGGCTCATCGTCTAATGGATTAGGACAGGGACCTTCTAAGTCTCTAATGTAGGTTCGAATCCTACTGAGCCTATGATTTAAATATACCATCTACAACTTGTTGAACTTTATTGCCTGAGTCAATCGTTTCTAAAGGATCTTTTCTTAATCGATGTCTTAAACACAATTTAATTACAACTTTAATATCACTAATTTCAACATTATTTCTATTATTATAAGCAGCCAGCGCCTTAGCTGCTCTATTAGTTACTATGTCACCTCTCAAACCATCAACATCTAAAGTACCACATATTTCAGATATTTTAACTCTTAAATCATAGTCTATATTAACATTAGGTAGTTTTTTTTGAGCCTCTACAATAGAAGATTTCAATTTATTTTGTTGCTCTTTAAACTCTTCTAAACATGTATAAGGATTACTATCAAATTTGCTTCTTTGTTCTACAATTTTAACTCTTAACGAAGGTTCTTTAACTGTTCGAATCTCTGCATGCATACCAAAACGATCTAACAACTGAGGTCTCAATTCTCCTTCCTCAGGGTTGCCCGATCCTACTAAAACAAACCTAGCTGGATGTCTTACAGATATACCCTCTCGTTCAACCGTATTCCATCCAGAAGCTGCTGAATCTAATAAAATATCGACTAAATGATCATCCAATAAATTAACTTCATCAACATATAAAATACCTCTATTAGCTTTTGCTAGAAGGCCTGGCTCAAACGTTTTGATACCTTCAGTTAATGCTCTTTCTATATCTATAGTACCGCAAACCCTGTCTTCAGTTGCACCAAGTGGAAGATCTACCATAGGTACATTAACAAATGAAGTAAGTAAGTCTTCATTATTTTGTACTCGAGCTTTTACCATGTCAGACATTAAATCATAATCAGAAGGATGTGAATTAAAAAGATCATCTTGTACAACTTCAATTTTTGGCAATAAATCTGCAATAGCTCTGATAGTTGTAGATTTGCCGGTACCACGATCACCCATAATCATAACACCACCTATTTTAGGGTCAATAACGTTTAGCAATAAAGCTAATTTCATTTCTTCTTGCCCTACAATAGCTGTAAAAGGAAAAACAGGACGCGCCTTATTTTTTAAGATACTCACAATAATAATATTAAACTTAGGATAAATATAATAATTTAAAAAATATAACGCTCGTATAATAGTTTAGCAATAAGTGAAAACATAAAAATAGGATTAATTAAAGATGTAATACTTTAAAAGTATATCACATCTATAATATTAATATTTATCCATCAATATTTACTGATACAAATCTGTACCTAGACGAATTGCTAAAACAGCTGAAACAAGAGCAAATAATAAAGCAACAAAAATTTGGCTATCACTAATCATATCAATTTTACTCCTTAAATATATATAGAATTGATACTTCTATCTAATCCATATAATAATTGAATAATTAATATGAAGTATAAATTTTGTAAAAAATTTCTATATAAAACTAAAATTTTATATAATTCATATGATGTACTATAAATAAATTGCTCAACAGAAAAACATATATTAAGCATATATTCAGTATTATATATAATGAATTTACAAAACAAAAAATTACATTTTTTTCTACAATACAAATAAATTTAAATCTAAAATTACTTCTACTATGAAGCCATACGTATTTTACCTGATATTACCCAATTTTGAATGGCAGATATATTTACTTGATCTGTAAAAGCAAGAGGAACAAAATCATTAATTACATTAATAATATCTTGCGTGGAAAATTCTCTTTTTTCATAAAAAGCATTATACATTGCTTCTATAATAGCTTGCTCAATTTCAGCACCTGAAAATTGATCCGTAAGTTGACTTAAAAATTTAATATCATATTTGAACCAAGACAAAGGCCTAAATTTCATTAAATGTATTTGAAATATGTTTTCTCTTTCTTCTAAGCTTGGCAAATCTAAGAAAAATATTTCATCGAAACGACCTTTCCTTAATAATTCAGGAGGTAAAGATAGAACTTGGTTAGCAGTTGCAATCACAAATACAGGTTGCTTTTTCTCTGCTAACCATGTTAGCAAAGTACCTAATACACGACTTGTAGTACCACTATCGACATGACTATTGTTTAAACGTGTAAAACACTTATCGATTTCATCTATCCATAATAGACATGGCGCAAATTGTTCTGCAACGTTAATGACATTTCTCATTCTTTCTTCTGATTGTCCAACAATACCAGCAAAAATTTTACCTACATCAAGTCTTAGTAAAGGTAACTTCCACTGGCCTGATATCGCTTTCGCAACTAAAGATTTACCTGTACCTTGTATACCCACTAATAAAATACCTTTAGGTGCTATTAAACCATAATCTTGTGCCTGTTTAGAAAAAGCTATAGAACGTTTATTTAACCAATTTTTAAGATAAATCAAACCACCTACGTCTTTAAAACTATCATCTACTTTATAAAACTCCAATATATTTTGTTGCTTTATTAATATATGTTTTTCATTTAAAATATGTTTGATTACATTATTTTGAGATAAACTCAAAGAAAATAGTTTAGTTATAGATTCTCTTATCTTTTCAATAGAAAAACCTCTGTAAGCTAATGTTAAATCATTGAGATAATTCGAATAAATAATTGGATTAATATCCATGATTTTAAATAAACGATTTAATTCCATATTAATTTCCTCTTCATTAGGTAAAGGAAATTCTAAGATATTAAAAAAACCTTTTAATAAAACAGGGACATCCATCTCAGATGCAGAGATAATAATAGATGAACTAACTTGCTTAAGAAAACGACTTAAATTTTTTATTTTACGAATAATACTAATATCATTAATAAAAATATGAAAATCTTTAAGAAAAAAAATCGTAGATGAAGGAAAATCCAATTGTTCAATAAAATTAATAGCATCTAAAGGATTACCAGCTGCTTTATTTAAATAATTAGGATTATTATAATAACCATCTATAAAATTCCAACAATACATAGATCTTTTTATATTATGTTGAACTATAGTATTAAGATTGTATTCCAAGCGTTCTTCTTCAGAAGTAATAATATAAATCAACACATTTTGCGCATATAGCGACAGTTTCAAATCAGTTTCAAATGACATAATAAATAAAAAGCTTGATTATAAATATAAAAAATAATTAAATTTACAAAACTTATTTAGATAAATCATGCTAGTTATTACAACTAAATTACTATTTTTTTTCTTTTTTTTCTTCTTCTTGAATTAAGAATTTTACGACCACTAGTAGTTCTTATACGAGCTCTAAAACCAGATTTTCTAAAGCGCTTAAGATTCGTTCCATTACTAAAACCTTTACCCATATGCAAAATTTTTATATGTTAATATGTTAATAATGTATTTAATTATATACTTTTTAATATAAAAAAAATAAATTTAAATTATGTTTGAATTATATATTATAATAATAATCTGTTTTTTATTACCTATATGTTATTTTATTACAAATAATCTTAAATATATATATAAACAAGCAAATATTCTAAATAATATTAAGAAACCAAAAGATACAATATATATAGAACATCAAAATATTATATACATAATAAATACATATATAAAAAGAAAAAAATGGCTCTACTGTATTACAATGCTCGAATTTTATATTAATCAATCTTCTATAGATGAGGATAAAATATTAGCAAACTATTACAATTACATTGGATTATGCTATCAATTGATGGATATAGATAAAATAGCTAAAAAATACTATCTTAAAGCTTATAATAAACAACCAAATAATAAAGAAATTTTAAAAAATTTAAATAATATTTGATCAATTTTCAATAGATATATAAACATCAATACATAATACGACGGAGATATTTTTAGAATGAAAATTCGGGATAGCAGGACTTGAACCTGCGACATCCTGCTCCCAAAGCAGGCGCGCTACCAAACTGCGCTATATCCCGTTTAATATTAAACATTATCATAACACCTTTTAATAATTTTTGTCTAACGCATTTAAATATTGAATTAATAATTCACACACAATAAAGAATTCATAATCATAAAGGATACCAAAACATTCCTTTAACACCATCTGGATCAGTAATAAAACCCAAATGGTTATAAAAACTAATAACTTGGGGATCTGCAAATAAAGTAATTGTACTAATATCTTCATATCTTAACTGTTTTATTATTTGAGACATTAAAATTTTACCTAAACCTTTGCCCTGAAATTCTGGATGTATAACAAAATCCCAAATAGTTGCATTAAAAGAACTGTCAGATGTAGCTCTTGCAAAACCTATTAGAAACTTCTTTTTATTACGCTGATAAAACAAGGAAACAGTTAGAAAACTATTATCGATTGCTGTCTTTACCTTTTTTAATGGTCTACGTACCCATCCAACTGAATCACACAACTTTTCTAATTGGTATAAATTAACATCACTATTTAAACTCAAATATACATTTAGTGTCTCACCTTTATTTTCTAAATTTTTCACTAATAAAACTCTATTTAGTGAGTTGTGCTTTTGAAGCTGGGTATTCAAGCTCAAATATAAAAAATTATGATGCTTGAAAAAAAATTTCCAAAAAGACATTATTTTACTGCCATTAATAAAATTTTATACAAGTTGAAATATATAAAAACATTTTATACTTTCAACAAATGTTAATACATAAACAAAAAAATGATAACATCTATTATGCTTATATAATATAACCAATTTTATATTTTTAATTAGCTTGTAACTTTTTGTTATATTTAAATGCCTAATTCACACAATTATAAGGAGATAATTAATGAAAAAAATATGGGCTCTTTTTTGCATAGTAATACTGTGCTATGGTAACCCTACAAATTCTTTAGCAGATACAGCAGGATTAACAAAATGTCAAGAGTCACCTGCATTTACAAAAAGATTAAATAATCGTATTAAAAAATTAGAAACACAACTAGCTAAATATGATGCAAATACTCCACCATCAATAGCTATTCAAAAACAAATAACACAAACCAAATTACGATTTAATAAATATGCACAAGCAGGTATATTGTGTGGAACAGACGGATTACCACACCTAATAACTGACGGTAGATGGAATCATGCAGGTGAATTTATGATTCCAGGAATTTTATTTATATACATTACAGGATGGATTGGATGGGTAGGTAGAGGATATTTAAAAGATATATCTCAAGATAATAAACCAACGGAAAAAGAAATAATTTTAGATGTTCCTTTAGCACTTAAATATTGTTTATCAGGCTTTACTTGGCCGCTAGCAGCTATAAAGGAATTAACTAGTGGTGAATTAGTTGCACAAAATCAAGATATTACGATTTCACCTCGTTAATAATAATAAAATAACTACAAAATAGGGCTAAAAGAATATGAATGATAATTTATTAAAATATTTATCAACTATACCTGTAGTCGCAGCTATTTGGTTAACATTTACTGCAGGCTTTATAATAGAAATTAATCGCTTCTTTCCAGATATACTATCATTATCATTATAGAAAAATTTTACTGTATTCTATAAATTTCAATATAAACTTATATTTAAGAAGAATCTGACAAAATTTATATTCTATAAGCTTGTTTTTTTAAAAAATAAATATAAAACAAGTATATTGATATAATAAATATAAAATATTAACTTAAAATTTGATATTAATAAATATGAGTTTAGTTAGTGAAATTATTTTAAATGCAGACAATGAATTAAGATACCCAACAATTGGAGAGTTACAATCCATCAATAGTTATCTAAAAACAGGAGAAATTCGTATTGGTATAAGCACTAAGTTAAGAGATAATGAACAAGATATAATACAAGAAGCTAGTAAAGCAATTTTTCAAATTCACCCCGAGTACATAGCACCTGGAGGTAATGCAGAAGGATCTAGAAAAAGATCTTTATGTCTCCGAGATTATGGATGGTATTTGCGCTTAGTTACATATGGTGTACTTAACGGAGACAAAGATTCTATTGAGAAAATAGGTTTAATTGGTGTAAGAGAAATGTATAACTCATTAGGTGTACCTATTATAGGAATGATTGATGCTATAAACTGCTTGAAAAAAGCAACTATTAAAACTTTAGAAAAAAAAGAAGAAATAATTATTGTTGAACCTTATTTTGATTTTATTATACAAGGTATGTCATAAACTTATAGCTAACTAGACAAACCTAATAGTTGATTGCTTAGTTATGTAATGCTATAATTTTAATTAGACTCGGAAACTACATTATTAATAGCTCAAACTTGTCAGGACTGGAAAGTAGCAGCAATTCAGCTTAATTATATAAGGTTTTTTCCGGGTTTTATTTTGTAATATCATCTCACAATATATATCTTAATTACTAATAAACAAAAATATAATTTCTATAATATTACATATTTAAACACTCATATTAATTATTATAATTCCATAGAATTTTGAAAAGACATGAAATCATCCATCATGCAAGGAGCTCGAATTATTTCTGTAGGCTCTGCTGTTCCACATTTATGTATAAAAAACCAAGATATCAGTAAAATAGTCGAAACATCAGATGAATGGATAATGACCCGAACAGGAATTAAAGAAAGAAGGGTACTAACAGGTGCAAACAAATCAGTTGTAGATCTTGCCTATTCAGCTTCAATGAAAGCTTTAAACAAAATCCATATGGATCCTTTAGAAATAGACTTGATCATACTTGCAACATCTAGCCCCAACGACCTTTTTGGTAGCGCAAGTCAAGTACAAGCCAAAATAGGAGCTATAAAAGCTGTTGCATTTGATTTAACAGCAGCATGTTCAGGATTCGTATTAGCTATTATAACAGCAGCACAATTTATACAAAATGGGAGTTATAAAAATATTCTAATAATTGGTGCAGATGTTTTATCAAAATGGATGGACTGGTCAGATCGTAAAACATGTATATTATTTGGTGATGGAGCTGGTGCAGCTATTATGCAAGCATGCTCTGAAAAAGATAACGCTATTTTAGGCTTCCAACTAAATACAGATGGAGAACAATACAAAAAGCTAGCAATTACATATAAAGAAAACAAATACGCTATAAACAGCTTTCAGCTCTTTAAAGGTCAATTTGAATATATTTCTATGAATGGGAAAGAAGTTTATAAGTTTGCCGTATCAAAAGTTCCTGCTAGTATTATCAAATGTCTCAAGGCTTTACATATTTCTATACAAGACGTTAATTGGCTTTTACTACATCAAGCTAACCAAAGAATTCTACAAGCTGTGGCCAATAGACTATCAATTGACGATTGTAAAATAATATCAAATTTAAGTAAATATGGAAATACTTCAGCAGCATCAATACCAATAGCACTTGATGAAGCATTACAAAAAAATAAAATTTCTCAAGAAGATATTATAGTAATTTCTGGATTCGGTGCTGGATTAACTTGGGGTACGGTTGTGATTCGATGGAAATGTTAATAGAAAAAACAAAAACTTCAATAATTGCACAAATTATATTAGAATATAGAAACAATCGATAAAATTCAAATTAAATAATAAAATGTATAATATGAATACTTTATATATTTAATTTATAATTTCATTTTTCAAAAATCATTAATGAAGGACAATTTCTAATGACATCATCATTATCTGGATTTTTTAATAGTCTAATCTTAGGTGCACTAATTGTTGTAATACCTATTACACTAGCACTTCTTTTTGTTAGTCAGAAAGATAAAACATTAAGAAGCTAAATATTTTATATATAAATTTAATTAATAAATACAAAAAACACATATAACAAATATTTATTAATATTATTTAGAAATATGTGTTTATTATAAATTCAATATTATAATTCTACAATTGACTTAAATATTCAAATTTATTTACTATCTAATATGTCATTAAAAGAATGGTTAAATACTAAACGCAATACATGTCTAAATCATGTAAAAGAAGATAAATTAAAAGTACCTGAAGGATTGTGGATTAAATGCCATAAATGTAACTTACTTATGTACTATAAAACCCTGGCAGAAAACTATAAGATTTGTCCTAAATGTGAACATCATTTCCCTACAACTAGTGAAGACAGAATAAAAAAACTTATTGATTATAATACATGGAAACCTATAAACAAGTATTTAACATCAACAGATCCACTAGGTTTTTCTGACAGAAAATTATATAGCAAGAGATTATTAGATATGAAAATGAAAACAGGTTTATTCGACGCTGTACAAACAGGATTAGGGAATATTGATAATATACCTGTTGCTCTCGGAATTATGGACTTTCGATTTATGGGTGGTAGCATGGGATCTGTTGTAGGTGAAAAAATAACAAGATTAGTTGAAGAAGCAACAACAAAAAAAATACCTGTGATCATTATATGTGCCTCAGGAGGAGCAAGAATGCAAGAAGGTATGCTAAGCTTAATGCAAATGGCAAAAATTTCTTCTGCATTAGAAAAACATAAACAACAAAAACTTCCATACTTTCCTGTTTTAACCTCCCCAACAACAGGAGGAGTAACAGCAAGTTTCGCAATGTTGGGTGATATAATTATTGCAGAGCCAAATGCATTGATAGCATTTGCTGGAAGAAGAGTTATAGAACAAACAATAAAGGAAGAACTACCAAACAACTTTCAAACATCTGAATATCTATTCAAACACGGATTTATAGATTTAATAGTGTCAAGAATTAACTTAAAAAATAAACTTCATCAAATTCTTTCTTTCTACTATAACTACTAACAAAACATTTACTTATTCAAAAACTAAAATAATAATTTTGATGAGTTATAACAATCTATTATACTAAAAAAGAGATACTTATTAATTATAGAAAAATAAAAATTTAATAAAGTAATAAACATTACTTAAGGTATTATATAATATATAGACTACTTGCTTAACTCAAGGATAATATAAATCTTATGATATCAAAAATTAAAATTAATAAAGTTCGGCTATGTATATTAACTATACTAATAGCTTTCAAAACTTTTTTAAATCCCGTCAATGCTATAGAATTAGATGAAAAAACAAGAACAGTAACTTTAGAAGAATCAGGTAAAACAACTATATTAACACCTGAACAAGTAAAAAGAGGTAAACGTCTGTTCAACAATTCGTGCGCTCAATGTCACAATGGTGGAATCACAAAAACAAACCCTAATATAGGTCTAGAACCCGAATCGTTAAGTAAAGCAACACCTGCAAGAGATAATATTAATAGCTTAATTGATTATATCAAAAATCCAACCAGTTATGACGGTGCAACTTCTATTGCTGAACTGCATCCTAGTATAAAAAGCGCTGAAATTTTTCCAAAAATGCGCAACTTAACAGATGAAGACTTATTCGCAATCGCTGGACATATTTTAATTCAACCGAAAATTGAATCAGAAAAATGGGGCGGAGGAAAAATATACTACTAAAAATCAACAAATATGTCAAAATAAAAATTAACAGACGATTTATTTCATGTAAATTATCTTATATATGCAATACAAAAGAAAAAATAAAATATAATGTATATTAAGATTTTATTTACTTTATTACTCTAAGGATATATAATTTATGAGATTATTATTTACTTTTTTTATTATCTGTAGCATCTTAATAAACAATATTCACTCTACTTTTGCTGCAGATTTAGATGCTGGAGAACAAATTTTCTCAGCAAACTGTGCAGCTTGTCACGCAAATGGGAATAATGCAATCATGCCCAATAAAACACTCAAAAATGAAGATTTATTAAAATATGAAATGAAAAGTATAACAGCAATTACTACTCAAGTTAAAAATGGTAAAAATGCTATGCCTGCATTTGGTGGCCGATTATCAGACGAAGATATAGATAATGTTGCTAATTATGTTTTAAGTCAATCAGAAAACGGATGGTAATATAAACAAACTAAAACATTGATATAATTGAAAAACATATAATTGTTAAATTCAACAGAGTAAAGATAGATAGTTATGTATAATACTATCTATTATTCTAAATAAAAATTATAAGATTAAAAACTCAATGATGAACTATCAAATATATCCAGCTATCTTAATTTTACAAGACAAACAGATTTATAGAGGTTGGACTTTACTAAATTCCATTACATCTTTCGGAGAAATTGTATTTAATACAGGAATGACGGGATATCAAGAAATAATTACAGATCCCAGTTATAAAGAACAAATAATAACATTCACTTACCCAGAGATTGGTAATACAGGTATTAATTATGAAGATAATGAATCCAAAAAGATTCATGTAAAAGGAATAATAGCTAAAAATTTTTGTTTTTCTCCTAGTAATTGGAGAAAACAAAAATCGCTAGTTAGTTATATTATAAAAAATGAAATTCCTCATATTTTTGGAATAGATACAAGGTCACTTACTAGACACTTGAGAAAACAAGGATCTATTAATGGATGTATATCAAGTCAATATTTCAATAAAAGTTTGTTAGAATCTAAATTAAAAATAATAAATAAAATAAAATATAATGATTTAGTAAAACAAGTAACCACAAATAATATATATGAATTTCAAGAATACTCTAACAAATATTTTTCTTACTTAAGATATAAAACAAATACAAAATATGGACAAGACTTAAATATTATTGTCATCGATTTTGGAGTAAAATATAATATTTTATCCAGATTATATAATTATGGTTGTAATATAAAAATTTTACCTGCAACAAGCTCATATAAAACCATTAAATCATATCATCCAGATGGAATACTTCTATCTAATGGTCCCGGAGATCCATCAATTATAAAATATGCCACAAAAACGATACAAGAAATAATCAAATATACTAATATACCCATATTTGGTATATGTATGGGACATCAAATCATCAGTTTAGCTTTAAAAGCAAAAACATTTAAATTAAAATTTGGCCATAGAGGACTGAATCATCCGTCAGGTATACAACAAAAAGTTGAAGTTACCAGTCAGAACCATGGTTTTGCGGTAAATAAAGAATCTTTATGTCAAAATTCTTTAAATCTTACACATTTTAATCTAAATGATAATACAGTAGCAGCAATATTTCACAATAAAAAACCCATATTTTCAGTACAGTATCATCCAGAAGCAAGCCCAGGTCCACATGACTCAGATTATCTATTTAAGTATTTTATCAAATTAACCAAAAAATTTAAAAACTATTATAATTAACATACTTCATCCTGGCTCCAAGTATTATGATTAAATAATGCGGATATGACTTGAACACCTCTTAACTGATTACATAGAGGTAAATGTCCATCTGGTGCACTGATATTCCACAGAAATTCACCTGGATATCGAGAGAGCTTACCATTTTTAGTCCAACCTATACAACTCCATAACTTTTCCCAATCTTTATTAACAGACAACCATATTTTTCTTTGTATAGAAAAACCAAACTTATTTCTAGAATAAATTCTCCATAATTTATCTAAAATATACAAATCTTGAGATGGAAAAGAAAATACATCTGTAAAATAAAGCCAATTACGATTTGAGTTATTATCTAGCCCTGCTAATGAGCGAAGATAATCTTGAGTGAGTTTATCAGCTTCTTGAAAATTATGGCTAATTAATAAATCTTGCAAAGGCTGATAGTTTAATTTTAGATAAGACTTCAATTCTATGAGACCAAAAGAAAAATAATAATTTAGTTTTGTTTTTATATAATCGCTAGTATTAAAGTACAAAAATTCAAATACAAGGCCATCTAAAAACTTAGCTTTCTTCTTTTGAATAATACATCTATTAACTAAAAAATTTAACAGAAGCTCTTGACCCAATATACCAGAATTTATAATTTGTTGAATCAATTTTATTTGTTCTGACTTATTCGCAATGGCATCTAAAGAAGCCAGTTTTTCAGCAATACTTGAATTATAATTAAAATTTTTCATGAATTATATAAATAAAGTTATATTATCTATAAAAGTATATCATTCTATATAATTTATAAGCTATTTTGGTAAATTATCTATAAATACAATTAAAAGACGAAGAAAAAACATTATTCCATTTCCTAATATATTTATAAGTACATATAATATAAGTCTTAAAAAAACTAACAAAAAATATTCAAATTTTGGAATTATAAAGTCTTGTATTTCTATCAAAGTAATCATCACCAATTGTAGTGGTGACAAAGATACAAAATCTGCTAATCTATAAGTATATATATAGCTTGTAATTAAACCCTGATGACTTATTAACCAAACTTTACAACGATTAGTATATACATACTTAGGTTGAATAGCATAAAAGTACAATAAATTTTGATAAAATAAATTGTTACGGAATACAGCTAAAGATCTAATCGAAATATAAGAACTATTACACAAATGATTATCTTTCAAAAATTTAATTATATTAGATAAAGATTTCATATTTTCCAAAATAATAAAAATAACTAAATTACTAATTTGGACAATCAAATTTTCTAATAAGATCTCTACATGCTTCGTAGGGGTATAATGATGGTCAAATGCAAATAAATAATCATTTACATATATAGAGCCAAAGATTATATAGATTAATAAATTTTCTAGCAACAATTTGCATTCTAAAAAAACAACTTTTAAATACGAAAAAATATTCGTATTTACAAAAATCATGGAATAATCATGAATACCAAATTCAATAAAAAAATGAACAATTACTTTTTGAAGTAAATCATACAATATTTTACCTTGTAATATTTTTATATCTTTAAAGCTTAAATTCAATTCTATTAAATCTAAAACTAATATTTCTAATTCAACTAAGACTATGGAAAATAATTTATGTTTCGCAAAGTCATTTAATATATCAATATAAAGAGAATCTTGAGAATTATTAGACAAATTTTTATGAAACTTTTGCCTTATGTTAGCAAACAAATACGCTACTTCATGATTAAGATATATACCGTGCTGATAAGGCCAATAATTTACCATAAATATTGTAATTTCTTTATACTAAAAAAATATAAAACATTATAGAATATATCAAAAAAAATGTATGCATTTTATTTATTCTATTTAACTATATGAATAAAACAATTAAAATGACAATACTGATCCTATTAGGATATAATTAAGATATATATTAATTAAATAAGAAATCATAATATTAAATAAACAACATGGATGAATACTATTTTGCAATTGCAAGTAAACATTTTTTAATGAATGAAGAACCTATTGAAGAAATATTAAGAGAAAGAACGAATCACTACAAAAATATAAAAAAAGACATAGACTTTTGGTTTATTACTAATCGTAATTTACTTAAATCGTTAAATTTAAATACAATACAAAACAAACTAAATAAAGATTATGCAGCTATTATTTCACTGGACCCTAAATTTATTCAGTGGATAAAATTAAGAATTGGATTCGTTGCAATAGGAAAATTTAAATCAAGTTATATTTTTTCATAACAATTATACAATATATATATTTAAGTAGCTGGCGTAACAAATAAAGTAAGAATTTCTTTACTAAAAGTTTCAGCTGCTTTAGATTTATAACGATTTGGATTAATAATTATAGATAACATACGTTTAATCGTCACATTTTCTATTTTTGCCCAGTGAATTATACCTAACTCTAATTCTTTTGCAATGGCAGAAACAGAAACAAATGCGGCTCCTAATCCAGACTGTACTGCATTCTTAATTGCTTCTATAGAATTTAACTCCATTTCTATTTTAAATCTACTACTATCTATATCATGCTGAATTAAAATTTTATCTATTACTTTACGGATTGTAGACTGTGTATCTAATGCAATAAACCTCAATCGATAAAGATCTTCTTTTTGAATATCAGGTAATTTGGAAAAAATATGAGAAGTAGGTAAAATAAGAGCCAATTCATCTTCTGCATATGAAGTAATCTGTAATATATCTTTAAGTTCGTTAGGTACTTCACCACCAATCACTGCCAGATCAACTTGACCATTAGCCACACTCCAAGAAATTAAACGAGTAGAATGAACTTGTAATTGAACATTAACTTGTGGATATCTTTGTCTAAACAAACCTATTAATCTTGGCATTAAATACGTTCCTGTGGTTTGACTGGCACCTATAACCAAAGTCCCTCCTTGTAAATTTTGAACATCTTCTAGTGCTCGACAAGTTTCTTCACATAAAGCCAAAATTCTACCCCCATATCTTAGTAATAGATTTCCTGCCTCAGTTAAAGTTGCTTTTTTATTACTTCTCTCAAACAATGGTATATTTAATTGCTTTTCTAAATTTTGAATTTGTAAACTAATTGCTGGCTGAGATACATATAAACTATCAGCTGCACGCTTAAAACTACCTTCTTTTATAATAGCTTTCAAAATTCTTAGCTGATCCAAAGTAAAAGGTAAATCCCTCATATGATTAAATTTAAATAAAAAACGAATATATTCTAATATTAAAACAACTCTAATATCTAAGTAATTTTATTTTTTACAGAAACTGATTTATATATAAAAATATAGTGTTAATCAAGTATAATTATAACATAATAATCACTTTGCCATAACTATTATCAAAGTATAATATAATTATATAAAAACTTAGGGAACGAAAGTATGGATATAAGACTTTTAATTGTGCTACTACCTGTTTTAGCAGCTGCTTCTTGGGCTTTATATAATATTGGCAGAGTAGCTTTACAACAATTTCGTAGCATGTAAAATAATTTCTTTAAATGTAATTTAAATTTAAAAAGGGAATTGAATAGTAAATAATTCCCTTCAAAAATTTAAAAACTCATTTAATAATGATTATAAATATTGTAAAAAATAATTACTCGAAAACTAAAAAACTTATGGCTGTACCTAAAAAACGTACCTCAAAATCTAAATGTAAATCACGTAAAGCAAAATGGAAAGAAAAAGCACGTATTACTTGTAATAAATCTATTTCTTTAGCTAAATCAATTATTACAGGTAAGTCAAATAGCTATATATATATAGAAAATAAAGAGAATAAAAAACTATAAAATTAATAGTAATAAATATTATACAAAATACTATTCAAAAAATAATATATAAATGCAATTTAATTATTTAAATTATAATAATTTCTTTTTTAACAATGTAAATGCTTGCTTTTATTTTAAACTCAAAAATTTGAAAACAATTTGGCTTTTTAACTGCTTTGAAGGTTGTCAACACTATTTAGTTAAAAAAAAAATTAAAATCAGTCAAATCTCTAAAATTATAATTACTGAGATGACAATATATAATATTTCTGGACTACCAGGATTATTATCAAGCTTAAGTCTAAGTAACAAAAAAAAAGCTTTACACATATATGGTCCACCACATTTAGATAAATACCTAGAGCTAACAAAAAAATATTCACAAACTAACTTTAGATATAACCTTTACTTTCATAGGTTAAACACAAATTTTATAATACAAAATCATTTATGCCAAATATACTGTATAAGAAAATACCTAAAGTTTGAATTTATTATTCGAATACCAGAAAACAAAGGGAAATTTAAATTACAGCATGCAGCACAATGGGAGATAGAAATAGGTCCTTTATATGGTAAACTTAAACAAGGATACAACTTTATTTTGCCAGATGGTACAAAAATAGATAGCAAAAACTTTACTGAAAAAAATAAAAATGGAATTCAATTATTACTTTTAACAAACAGATATCTATATAGAACTAACTTTATTAACAATTATAAATTATCAAAATAAAAAGTTAGGATTTTAACTATTTGTTAGTATTAACAATTTAAGTTATTATTATTTATTAATCAATATGGACAAATGATATATTTATGAAATATGCAATAATAGAAGCAGATGGTAAACAAATCTGGATAGAACCCGGCAAATATTACGATTTCAATTATATTGCAGGACAACCTGGAGATTACATAAAATTCAACAAGATATTATTACTTAGACAAAACGAATTAATATATCTAGGAAAACCTTGTATCAAAACTGTAATTATAAAAGCAAAAATTTTAAAACATCTGAAAGGTAAAAAAATAACTGTATTAAAAACAAAACCTAAAAAAAACTCCAAAAAGAAAAAGGGGTATAGAGCATCACTTACCAGATTACTAATAGAAGAATTTCTACAGTAATATATTTAGAAATATTTTTTTAGGCAATTTATCATAAACTATATAGTTAAATTCAAAATTTTTACAAATGGCACATAAAAAAGGTAGCGGAAGTACAAAAAATGGCCGAGATTCAAATTCTCAAAGATTAGGAGTAAAAAAATATGGCGGGCAACAAATAAAAGCAGGAAATATCATTGTTCGACAAAGAGGAACAAAATTCAAACCTGGAAATAATGTGAAATTAGCCAAAGATGATACTCTATTTGCTTTAAGTGATGGAATATTAGTATTTAAAAAAGCAAAAAAAGGCAGTACAACAGTTAGTATTACTCAAAACACAAATAATACACATCAAAATTGAAATCCTGAATAAAAATCATATTTTTCATAAATATATAATGATTATACTCAATTAAATTCATATGCTAATATCATAGCAATATATCCAGCATGATAAAACAAATAATCATTTCTCATTACAATAATTTAGCAGCTATAATCAATAATCATAAAATTCAAGAAATAATCACAGTTAATAACCTATATCAGGTAAATGATATCTATATAGGTACTGTAGAAAGAATATTTGCGAGTATAAATGCTGCATTTATAAAATTAAATCAATTTGGTAAAAGTGGATTTATACATATAAATGATATTAAACCCATTAAAAGAGAAAAACATATTCAAAATATAGATGAAGTTTTATGTATAAATCAAATTATTTTAGTACAAATTACCAAAGAGCCAACTATATATAAAGGTCCTCGACTAACCGCTAACATACATCTACATGGTAAGTATATAGTATTAATGCCTTTATGTAATACTGTTTGTATATCAAATAAAATTCATGATTATAATGAACGTGCATATCTTTACTCGTTAGCTATTTTAATTAAACCAGTTAAGATGGGTTTATTAATTAAGTCATCTTCTCAAGGTATTAAAGAAAACATTATACTAAACGATTTAGATAATTTAAAACAACAGTGGAATTTTATTGAAAAAACAGTTATCAAAAAATCTTCACCTTTATTAGTATATAAAGATGAAGACTTGATCAAAAAAATTATTAGAGATTTTTATGAAGATAATATAACAAAGATTATCATCGACTCTAAAGAAGGTTTAAATCAATTACAATATTATTTGTATAAATGGAAATGTAAATTAAAATATAAAAATACAAAACTACAATTATATAAACAAGAAAGACCTATACTAGATCAATTTTATATAAAGTATGCCATAAAAAAAGCTCTTGAACCTAAAGTAAAGTTACCATATGGTGGATATATTATAATTGAAAGCCATGAAGCACTAACTATAATTGATGTCAATTCTGGTTCGTTTAATCAAAGATGTAACTCTAAAGAAGCCATTTTAAAAACAAACTTTTATGCAGCTATCGAAATCGCTTATCAATTAAAAGTAAGAAATATTAATGGAGTAATAATTATTGATTTTATAGATATGTCTTCACAAGGAGATCAATTACAATTACTAGAACATTTTAGTAAATTATTAAGAATAGATAATGCTAAACCACAGATTGTACAACTATCAGAATTGGGTTTAGTAGAATTAACTCGAAGAAGAAGAGGGCAAAGTTTACAAGAAGTATTTATCAATGATAATGAAAAAAATTTTTATACCAATTCAACAGATAATAAATTATTTAAACTTTTACAAAATAAGAGTAAGTATTATAATAAATTAAGTAATTACAGAAATATTCAGTATTTATTTTTTAAAAAAAAATTTAAAACAAATATAATATTAGAAAGTAAATATTTTAAACCACGTATAAAGTATGTAAATCCATATTTCATTTATATAGATAAAATTAATACTATTCAATTATTAGCTCCTAAAGCAAACTATATCATTCCTTTACAATTATACTTTGGCTTAGTAGAAACAAAATTAGTGCTCATTTAATAATAAAGTATTTAATATTTAAACGAATATTAGCTGCTTATTTAATTAATAAGCAGCTAATTATAATTATATGGTTTGATTGTTAAGAACTAAAACAATAAGCTAAATTTATCTTTAGTTGACTATCCGTTGATAGATGGAGAAACTAAAGAAACTGGTAAAGAGTTAGCAGATGCTAAATCTAGAGGGAAATTATGAGCATTACGTTCATGCATTACTTCCATGCCTAAATTAGCTCTGTTTAAAATATCTGCCCAAGTGTTGATTACTCGTCCTTGGCTATCAACAACAGACTGATTAAAGTTAAAGCCATTTAAATTAAAAGCCATAGTACTTACTGACATTGCTGTGAACCAGATTCCTACAACAGGCCATAATCCTAAGAAGAAGTGTAACGAGCGTGAATTGTTGAAACTTGCATATTGGAAGATTAGACGACCAAAATAACCATGAGCAGCAACAATATTGTAAGTTTCTTCTTCTTGACCAAACTTATAACCGTTGTTTGCAGATTCGTTTTCAGTTGTTTCACGAATTAAGCTAGAAGTTACTAGAGAACCGTGCATAGCACTAAATAGAGATCCACCGAAAACACCGGCTACACCCAATTGATGAAAAGGATGCATTAAAATATTATGCTCAGCTTGGAATACAAGCATAAAGTTAAATGTGCCAGAAATACCTAGAGGCATACCATCAGAGAAGCTTCCCTGTCCAATAGGATAAACAAGAAAAACTGCTGCTGCTGCTGCTACAGGCGCTGTAAAAGCAACAGAGATCCAAGGACGCATACCTAAACGGTAGCTTAGTTCCCACTCACGACCAATATAGCAACATACACCTAGTAAGAAGTGTAAAACAATAAGTTGGTAAGGCCCACCATTATATAACCACTCATCTAACGATGCAGCTTCCCAGATTGGATAAAAATGAATACCAATAGCTGCAGAACTAGGTATAATTGCACCAGAAATGATATTGTTTCCGTATAACAATGAACCAGCAACTGGCTCACGAATACCATCTATATCAACTGGAGGTGCAGCAACGAATGCAATGATGAATACAGATGTAGCTGTTAATAATGTTGGAATCATTAACACTCCAAACCAACCTATATAAAGGCGGTTTTCCGTGCTTGTGATCCAAGTACAAAAACGTTCCCACAGGCTTGCGCTTTCGCGTCTTTCTAAAGTAGCAGTCATAATATTATATATTTAATTTAGGATAATTAAAGGATACTTCCCAAGAAACTGTAAACTTGTTAATTATATTATTACTAAAACAAACAGAAATTGTAAAGATGAAATAAAAATAATTAATCAAAGTCCAGTAGGATTAAAAAATATTACAGAAAAGCACAGAATTACATGATATGTAAACTGATTAGGAGAAATCAATAGTTGATTTTTTAATATTAATAGATAAAATTATGATATAGAATCAAATATAATGTATATTAACGTACATTTTATAAAAAATTAAAATAAATAAATAATATTATGTCACATTTTAGTCGTATAAAAACAAATATAACTGATTTAGAAACACTACAACAAACACTAAAAGATTTAAAGTTTGAATATAATATAAATAAACCTCATTTAAAAGATGCAAATGGTAACTTAGAATATGTAGATTTAGTTGCAACACAGAAACACACTAAAGATATAATTGGTTTTCTATGGAATGGAAAAGAATATACATTCATATCAGATTTTGAATTATGGCAAAATCATTATAAATTAAACCCTAATATTCTTATCGAAAAAATACTGCAACAGTATTCCATAAATTCTATTATAAAAACAACCTCTAAAGAAGGCTTTAATACTGTAAAAAAACTACAGCTCAAAGATGGTTCAATTAAATTAATAGCACAAAGATGGAACTAAATTTCTTATAATATTGTTTATTTACAAAGAGTTTAAGAATGCGGACGGAGAGACTTGAACTCTCACGAGATATACTCACTAGATCCTAAATCTAACGTGTCTACCAATTCCACCACGTCCGCTACATTAAATTTAATTACATTGAATTGTATCAAATAAAACACATAAAAACAAGTATTTAATAAACTTGCTATCTTTTTTTTATTATGTTAAAATCTTACTTAAATTATTTCTACTTCCTCAGTAGCTCAGTGGTAGAGCGATCGGCTGTTAACCGATTGGTCGTAGGTTCAAATCCTTCCTGGGGAGCTCAACAATACATAAAAATATAAAAAGTATCAAAAAGTACTAAGTATCTTAATAATGATTAATTTAAATGTTATTGGCATCCTAAACTTACAACTATATTTTATTGAACAAAATTGCTATAGTTTACTGACACACGAAATTAATAACCATAAAACTACCACTTTTATTTTACTTTTAATAAGTGGGTTAATAACAAGCCTTAATCCGTGCTCATTATCCATAATTCCTATAAGCTTATCATATATATATTCCAAAAAACTGTATAATAAACAAAAACAAATATTTATACTAGGTATAATAAGTAACACTATATTAACTATTATTTTATTTCAATTACTTCACAAGCAATATATAAACTTATCTAATAATCTACCTATTTTATCATATACAGTAACTATATTAATTAGCTTAAATTTGCTAAAGATCATAGAAATAAATAATATTTTCAATATAGATAATTTACATAAAAATATGTCATTTATACCTTTTTTATATAACTATATGTCAGGTCTAATTATAGGTATCAATTCTGCATCTTGCACACTGCCTATAATATTAATTATATTATTTTGGATATCTTACTGTGACTCTTGGATACTAGGCATTATATATATGATAGTATACTTAATTGGCTACACATTACCTATATATTTCATTATTAATCATGTTTTAAACCTTAGTATAATAAAAAAAATACCTTACGTATGGAATAATATTAACTTATGGAGTGGTTGTTTAATGTTAGGATATAGTATTTTTTCTTTACTTAATATACTATATATATAATGTTTATATACGTAGTGTTATTGAAATCTATGGAAACTATTAAATTGAAAAACATTTTATGGCAAACACTTAAAAAGCTTAGTCACTTAAGTATCTCTATCAGTTTATTACTAATAATAGCTTTTATTAGTATGATTGGTACAATCATTGAACAAAATCAAAGTACTGCATATTATGAAAAAAATTATCCTATCAATATAGAACCTTTTAAACTAATAATTAACTGGAAAACAATTATCAATCTAGGACTAGATCACATATATTCAAATCCATTTTTTATCATCATATTAACATTATTTTTTTTCAGTTTGCTTACTTGTACTTTCTCGAATCAATTACCAGCTTTAAAGAATGCACGCAAATGGAAATTTCTACAAAAAACTAAACAAGTCAATAATAAAGCTCATTTTACTGAAATGAACCATATATCTATATGTAATATACTATACAGTTTACATATTAATAACTATTATATTTTTCATAAACAAAATAACATATATAGTTATAAAGGATTAGCTGGTCGAATTGCACCTATATTTGTACATTTTAGTATAATATTGACATTAATAGGTTGTTTAATCAACTTATTATACGGATTTACAGCACAAGAGATAATACCAGAAGGAGAGATATTTCATGTAAAAAATATAATTGAATCTGGATTTAATAGTAAGTTACCTAATAATTTAATAGGGAAAATTAATAACTTTAGTATTGAATATAATAATGATAATTCCATAAAGCAATTTTTTTCTAACATAGCAATATATAATAATAAAAATCAATATATAAATCAAAAATATATTTTTGTTAATTCACCATTAATATTTAATAATGTTACATTTTACCAAACTGATTGGGAAATTAATAGTATCAGATTAAAGATAGGAAATAGTGAAACTATACAAAAAACAATACTAAAAAATACAATAAATAATCAAAATTTATGGTCATGTCAATTACCTATTAATAATAAGTCATATGTAATATTAGTTTTTACAAAACTAAATGATCGTATTTTTATATATGATCAACTAAATACTTTCATAACATCTATCAAATTAAAGGAGAAAGTTGTAATTGATAATACTACTCTAAAAATAATTGAAATAATGGCTAAAACAGGTCTACAAATTAAGATAGATCCAGGAATTTCTGTAACATATACCGGTTTCTTTATACTAATGATAAGTATTATGATAAGCTATATGTCTTATTCTCAAATTTGGGTAACAACTACTAAAGAATTTATGGAATTAGCTGGTTTCACTAATAGGGCTACATTAACTTTTGAAGAAGATATAATTAATATAGAAGAGATTTACACGAATTATACATGGCCCTCAAATCTAAGTGTACAAATGTGTAATAAATAGTGCTTATTGAATTTTATTTATAAAATTTATATAAATTATGCACATTTTAATTTCATTAATTCTTGTAAGTTATTAAATTCAGTATTTTATATATTTTTTATAATTCAATAAAGTTATTAATTATACTTTGCCCTTCAACTGTCCATAAACTTTCTGGATGGAACTGAATACCTCTTAATAAATTGTATTTTTTATGACGACATGCCATAATAGTTCCATCACATGTCCAAGCAGTAACTTCTAGACTATCAGGAATATAATGTTGATTAATAACTAAACTATGATATCGAACCGCAAAAAAGGGATTATTTAAACCATCAAATATATCTTGAGAATTGTGGAAAATTTTGCTTAACTTACCATGCATAGGATTAATTAATTTTGTAATTTTAGCACCATATACATAACCTATAGCTTGGTGACCTAAACATACACCTAAAATAGGAATAGATTTTGCATAAGTACTAATTACTTGCAAAGATATGCCGGAATTCTGAGGACTACCTGGACCAGGAGATAGGACAATATGAGTCGGATTATATTTATCAATATAAGATAAAGATATTTCATCATTTCTCACTGTATAAACAGATAGTCCTAAGCTACCTAAAGACTGAACAAGATTTTGTGTAAAACTATCATAATTATCAATAACTAAAATCATATATTTATATTTTGAATTATTTTGTAAAAATACCTTCTATAGGTGAACTAGGAACTGCTTTAGACTGTTTGAGCATTCTACCAGATAAATAAGAAATACGTCCAGATATAACACCAAGCTTCATAGCTTCTGCCATAAATTCTGGTTTATTAGCTTTTGCAACAGCCGTATTTAATAGGACACCAGATGCTCCTATCTCCATAGCATGACTGGCTTCACTTGCTGATCCAATACCTGCATCTACTATAATAGGTACTTTAGCATTAGATATAATAATTTGTAAATTTAAAAGATTTTGTAGACCTTGTCCAGAACCTATAGGTGAACCTAAGGGCATAATTGTAGAACAGCCGATTTCTTCTAACTGCTTTGCTAGAACAGGATCTGGACTTATATAAGGCAATACAGTAAAATTTTTACTAACCAAATATTCTGCAGCCTTTAATGTACCATAAGGATCAGGAAATAAATATTTTGAATCAGAGATAACTTCTAACTTAACAAAATTATTATCTATTTGTCCTAGCTTTTTACACATTTCTCGACCTAAAAAAGATAACCTTATAGCTTCTTCAGCAGTTTGACAACCTGCCGTATTAGGTAGAAGCCATAATTTATTCCAATTAAGACCATCTAACAAATTACTATGACCTTGTAATTTATTATTATATGCACGACGAATAGCTACAGTAACAATAGAAGTACCACTTTTATTTATACTTAATCTGGCCTCTTTCATATTTTTATATTTACCGGTTCCTAACATTAAGCGAGAAATAAAAGACTTATTATTAATTATTAAAGGCTGAGTTAACTCTAAATACGAAGATAATAAATTCAATGACATAGTTTTTTTTTAAATAGATCAAAATTGTTTGAAATGTCTGATAAGTTTAGTGTAAAATCAGTATATATTCTTCATAACTTATATGCATATACATAGATCAGTTGAAAATATAACCCTCAAATGCATATTTACAAAATAAGTTCTTAAAGCTACTTAATATATATACTTACTATGCTTAATAAACTTCCCTTATTGATGATAATAATATTAAGTATTTCTAGTACTATACTCATCAGTATTATAATACGTTACTTATATTTATTTATAACAATATCTTACAAAAACTATAATATTAATAATATTACAATTGTAGATCGCTGTAGTTCTATATTACCTTATTGGTTACCTTTATTAGAAGGTCTACAAAACTTTGGACAGCAAATTTTACCAGATTATCCTTTTAATATTATGCAAGCTTATAAAAAGACTATTATGCCTTTAGTCATTTTTTATGTTACACATCCAACACTAGCTTTTATTATCTTTTTTGTATTATATTACTTATTCGTACGTAACAAAAGTCCTATACCAGACCGTCCATTTATTAGATTTAATGTACTGCAATCTATATTATTATTTTTAATTAATTCTTTACTTGGAGCAACTTTTCGAGCTTTACCTATAGAATTTAGAATGAGTTTATATGGATTAATGTTATGCAATACACTTTTTTGGTTTGTACTTTCAACTATAATTTATTCTATTATTAAATCTATTCAAGGAAAATATGCTAAAATACCTGTAATTTCTCAAGCTGTAAGAATACAAATAGATAATCGATTATAAGGAATAAATCATGCATTTTAATAATTACGAGACTATATATATACTAAAACCAGACATTACAGAAGAAGAAAATTTAAGTTTAATGAACCAGTATAAATCATTAATTAAAAAATATAGTGGCTATGATATCTTAATTCAACATAAAGGAAGAAGACACCTAAACTATAATATCAAATCTTATTACGATGGAATTTATGTTCAAATAAACTACAAAGCCAGTAGTAGTTTTATTAAAATATTAGAAAAAACTATGGGACTAAGTGAACATATAATAAGATATTTAACAATTAAAGATAATCCTATAAGCAAAGCAAGAATAAGTATATAAAAAATACACCTAATGTAAGATCAATAAAAAAAAAGGTAAGAACAAAATAAAATCTATATTTATAATTTATAGATTTTTATAAAATATAGTCTTGATACTGAGCTACCTTTCCAAAAAGCTTCCTTTTCAGTATTATTGCCGCTGTAGCATTTAACAACCAAGTTCGGAATGGATTGGTGTGGTTCTACTACGCTATAAGAATCAAGACATAAATCATATTAATGTAACATGTTATAAAACATTCGATCTATTAGTACACCTCAGCTAAATATATTACTATACTTACACTTAATGCCTATCAAACGGTTAATCTGACCGTGATCTTATCCATTTTATTGGTAAGAGTACTCATCTTAAGGTTAGCTTCCCGCTTATATGCTTTCAGCGGTTATCCTGTCCATACTTGGCTACCCAGCGTTTACTGTTGGCACAATAACTGGTACACCAGAGGTATGTTTCTCCCGGTCCTCTCGTACTAAGGAGAAATCCTTTCAATACTCTAACGCCTACACCGGATATGGACCGAACTGTCTCACGACGTTCTGAACCCAGCTCGCGTACCGCTTTCATGGGCGAACAGCCCAACCCTTGGGACGTACTACCGCCCCAGGATGCGATGAGCCGACATCGAGGTGCCAAACCTCCCCGTCGATGTGAACTCTTGGGGGAGATCAGCCTGTTATCCCTAGAGTAACTTTTATCCGTTGAGCGACAGCCTTTCCACTCAGAACTGTCGGATCACTAAGGCCGACTTTCGTCTCTGCTCGACTTGTAGGTCTCACAGTCAAGCTTCTTTATGCCTTTATACTCTACGACTGATTTCTGACCAGCCTGAAGAAACCTTTGCACGCCTCCGTTACTTTTTAGGAGGCGACCGCCCCAGTCAAACTGCCCACCAGAAACTGTTTATTGGCCAGCTTATGGCAATCAATATTAGAATCTTAGTTTAATTAGAGTGGTATCTCACTATTGGCTCACATATATCCGCAAACATATCTTCTTTGCCTCCCACCTATACTGCGCAAATTAAACCCAAATTCAATTTCAAGCTACAGTAAAGCTTCATAGGGTCTTTCTGTCCAGGTGCAGGTAGTCCGCATCTTCACAGACAATTCTATTTCGCCGAGTCTCTCTCTGAGACAGTGCCCAAATCGTTACGCCTTTCGTGCGGGTCGGAACTTACCCGACAAGGAATTTCGCTACCTTAGGACCGTTATAGTTACGGCCGCCGTTCACCGGGGCTTCAGTTATCAGCTTCATTTCAAATATTAACCGATTTCTTTAACCTTCCGGCACTGGGCAGGCGTCAGCCCCCATACGTTGTCTTACGACTTTGCGGAGACCTGTGTTTTTGCTAAACAGTCGCTTGGGCCTGGTTATTGCAACCCTACAAGGGTACTCCTTCTTCCGAAGTTACGGAGCTATTTTGCCGAGTTCCTTAGAGAGAGTTATCTCGAGCCCCTTAGTATTCTCTACTTACCTACTTGTGTCAGTTTAAGGTACAGGTATTTATTACTTAAGATATATCGAGCTTTTC